TACTCGACTAAAAGGAGAGGGCATGATAGGGTGAGCCGCGATAGCTAAGAAGAGGACGTTAAATAGTAGCCGCTGGGCGAACAGTCGAAAAGAGATAAAACCACTCTGACGAGTGAGTGCGAGAAAGGAGGGATAGTGCTAACAACGGCAGCTAGGAGGGTTTCAGTGCGCCGCCAAAAGCTAGGCCAATCAAAGAAAGAAGCCCAAGGTGAGTCTTCTGTAGTTGCTTGTAGTCTTTACTCGCTAAAGAAGATTCTCGTTGAGAAAATGTAAAGTCACCTTGATAGGGTCAAGTCAGCGAGCTATTGCAACCTAGTTTAATAGTAAGGGCACTTCTGACTTATAAATCTAAAGACAGATCTTGTCGGAGCGGACATTCATTAGGAGATAGATTCAGTCTTCCTCTGACTCTTAACTGGAAATCAATTAAATAAAGGATAAATGCCATAGAAGGAGAAGGAATGGAATCGGATCTCGTAGACAGTGAATGACCGACTTTTTTTTCTTTTAACATTTTTAGCTCTTTCCTTTTAGAGCGGGTTGATAGCCGCAGATGGAGCAAAGCAGACTGAAGGCGAGGGCATTAAGAAAGACTGGATCCCTTGAAAAGGAAAGGCTCACCCCGGATAGAACGCCAGGTCTCTCTCACTCTCTTCTTTACGAAGTTGGTGAAAAAGCTGAGGATTTTTTTCTCATTCCGCTTCAGAGTGCCAAGTCTATTTTGATTTTGGAGAAGAGTCACCTTGACTACTTTATTCCACACACTCAACATTACTTTTTAGACATTGATGTTACGATTAGAGACAGTACCAACGCTCCCGAAAAAATCTTCATAGTATACGCGTATCTTTTTTCTTCCATAGCTTTCCCTATCTCTTTCCGAAGTTTATGGTTCAAAAGAAAGGGGATTCCGCCATTCTAAGGAATCCTAATCCCTACGCGTTGTGTTTTATGCATGCTGTACCTACAGAAATTAGGGCTTAGGGATAAAGATGTTCCGATTTGTTCGTAATTCAGAGCGAAAGAGGTATCCGGGTCACATTCCGAGAAATGGCTGTATAGCCGGTTTTGGCTTTTGATTGTGGTATGATTTTCTCGCTATGGTGGAAGGTATAGACTTTTTGTATATACACGGTATTCTGGCTACTTCTCCGGCCAAGAATTGGCAATCGGCAAGAAGGAAGAGCTCAAACAAACTCAAGGACGAAAAAGCTCAAGGGATTGATCTTGCTGCGGAAACAATTTACTCTACTAGAGTGACTTATCCCAGCTCGGCCCTTTCCGTTGGGCCGTTGAAAGAAATAGACAATTAATCAAGATAGAGAACAGAAAGAGACCGGAGGAGAACATCTTATGGAACCTATTCCACAGCTTTTCTACTATTTCTTCCAAGTCATCCAACTATACTTGATTAGCGGACAAGAGGGAACGACGAAACAACAGCATACCCCAACTAGCCGTAGCGCCTAAGTCTAGAAAGTGACCAACAAGCCGACAAGGGAACCACCTCAGCACCGATGGATCGTTAGGCGAGGCGACCCGAAGCAAGATGCCAACGAAGGTGCAGAAGTAGCCCCTATGGGCGAACGAGGAGATTATCGAGCGAAGTGATCTTTCTTTCCCATACCCATGGTGACCTCATCATGATGGGAGATCGGACCAAACCTGGGCTAGGCTAGACCTTTACCATGGCTTGAGGCTTTCTGGCTCTGATAGGCTTTCTAGTTTTGGGTCTCCGAACAATTGATAATTATCTCAATTAATTTGGTACTTTATATGCTTTCCGCGGAGAAAGACGTCTATTCTATTGCATGTGAGCGCTTGTTTGCAATTAAATCATAAAGAATCTAGGAATGAATCCGCCTATTAGGTCAGCGATATTAGGTTTTGGATGTACCATGGACGATGTTCTACACATCTCTACATTGCCTCGATCGAACCTCTTTTCATCTAGTTGATTCACTAGCGCCCTAGGTCGGCTTAATAATTAGGTAGCAAAGCCGTCAAATGTCCTCCTAGTTGATCCTCTTCCTGTCCTTGGCTCGCTCGTTCTCCGCCTCCACTTTAGGACCAAACCCGGCCCTTCTTATGGGGCTTTCGGACCCTTCAATCAAGTTGGTATTTCACTAATAGATGTTTTCATGGCAAATTACATTTTTTCTATCTTATTTGTTGCACTGTCATTGGGATGATTAAATTTCCTGTTCGACTTGATCTTTTTTTGAGAATGTGTACCTGGTTTCAGCCTCTTTGCTTTCGACTCCTCGCCTTCCTCGTCCTGTTCGGCATATTCCCCCCGTATGAGTGATACGCGCCGGGGTCTGACTACGATCGATTCGTGGGTTTTGAAATAGAGTCGCATTTCTCAAGTGGCTTGTTGGTGAGGAGAACTCTGATATATCAGTTCCTTCTGTTCTTTTTGTCTGGTAGGGACTGTTTGAAGTCTCATAAGAGTTTAAATGGAGAGATCAGGTGAGTATGCTCTCTTCGCAAGCGGTGCTTTCTTTCGCATAAGCCGTTTCAGATGTTTACGGTTTCCTGGCGCTGTAGCTACATTTTGAGGAAGTAGCTGAAATAGAGTTGCCTTGTTAATCAGTCTCTGAGTCCAGCTTTAACTAGTAGGGAAGGGCAGGTTACGATTATGCCTACAGAAGCTTATGTTCCGGTGGCGGGTGATCGGGTGAGCTCAGAGTCTACTCGCTACTCTATTGCTAGTTCGACTTTGCCTCTCCTTAGCACTACTGTTACGACGAGAGGATATCTTAGAAAGTCTAAGTCCGATCACGGATTCTCGGCCCCGTCGTTTGGTTTCCACTCCAGTGGCACTATATGCATTCAGACATTTATAAAAGACCCTACGGAACCCCCCATAGCAAAGGAAAGAGAAGAGAGAGATCGGGAAGAAGGAAGAGACCAGTGCTTAACAAAAGCCCAGGCACTAGGTGCTGGTATCCGCCTTTCAATCTTATTTATTCGCCCCAGGGAAAGACAACTTTGACAACAAAACAAGTCAACCGGAAAAGATAGATCCTGAAACAAAGAACCCCAAGGCCAATAGATATAGCTCTTCAGGCTCGAGATTTCTTATTGATTTGCTTGGGAATTCAACTGCTATGTATTGATTGGAAGGGACTGTAGTTAGATAATCAACTCTAGCCATTCTTTCTATAGTAAGTAGTCCCAGAGGTTAAGGACTTGATTGCCACTTGTATATGATTTACTGAACAAAAGGTAGGGTAAGGCTCGTTGAGACGTACCCGATAATGGATAGGGATTAATTAGGCATTCAAGCACGTAGCTACATCTCTTCATTCTGTCCCATCCTCATTAGCTGATTGATTCTCTGATGGAAGAGATTCCTTTAAGTACGGTAATGGGGAAGTAAGACCAGCTTTCACCGTTCTAGAACCATACCCATGAATCAGTCGCTCTACTAACTCCTCAGAAAGAATCGTCTTCCATGGCTCAGCAGTTTCAGTTAAATACCCAACAATTAAATAGGGGTTTGCGGCTTCAAGCACAGAATTGGTATTAAATTGGTATTACTGGGATTTGGTTTTCTTGTTGAAAGGCGGTAAGCAGCTTTCCTAGAATCGCCAGATATAGGGAATTATTCAATTCATTTCCTTCGTCCTCCTTACCTTACGGCTCGGCGCTCTTTCGCCCAAAAGAAAGTTAGGGTTGATTTGGTCCAATCGTTGGCAAGTAGAGACAGGATTCAAAGGCAACCACTTCTCCATTACCCGACCAAAAGGAAAAGCCTCTGAGAAGCCAAACTTCCTTACTGGAATCGACTTTTTATTGTTTCTTGTGGGTAATTCCTTAATGATTAATCCCGAAAAGCTATATTGGTAGGATTATGGAATGCCTGCTTCTGGTACTGGTTTTAGTACTCTTTGACTGACTGACTAAAGAAAGACACTGAAGGTGCGGAGCGGGAGGGCTTTTCTCACTCACTGCGGGCCCACTAGGATGCCCTGACTTGAGCACTGATTGACCGATTTACTGAAGCACTGAATGATGCTTCAGTCAAAAGAAGAATTAGCGGCGCATAAACCATGTTCGTCAACCAAGTAGTTTGTTCAGTGGTCGTAACTTAAGCGAAGCGGCCTTCTTAGCCGATCTTGTTCTGATGTCTTAAACCCTAATGAGAAATTGACGTATAGACCGTTATAGCGAAAGGCCAAGCAGTGGGAACCAATAGACCAAGATCTAATTTGGGATTTGGTTTTTTGGCTAGGATTTTTCGATACTAAGTAGGCATCTGAGCCAGAGCAGTCTAACAAAGGATTGTTCACAGCTTCACATCCTAGTGCCAAGGTGGCCAGCTAAAGCCAAAGGGCGGATGATACCGGAGTTGTAGAGAAAGCCTCGTATACCGCCTCGCCTAGTGACTCTGATCCTCACGTATTCATTAATTGTTTAGCGGGATCACAAAGTAGGAACGAGTAGTCTCTTCTCTTTTATTCAATTCTTTTGTATAATATCCGATCGCTAAACTTGAGAAGAGCAATTCGGGTCTCGTAGAGCCTTTCCTTTACTCTACAAAAAACAATCGGTCGAGGGTCGATACGGAGAATAGTGTTGTTGAACAATGAATGCAGAGAAAAAAGCTCTCCTTCAACATCACACATGGGAAATAGTGCCAAGATCTCCAAAGAAAGAGGCAGGGAAGAGATCCTTACCAATACATTGTAGATCCGGCGACAAAGCATTTATTATATTTTCGCAAACAAATACAAATATCAATTCATCTCGGCCTTAGACTGCTAGGGCTGATGCCGAATACAGAGCGAGAGATAATTAGGTCCGGACCATAGCCATCATTTGAGTGGGACTCTCTTTATAAAGAAGCCCAAGGCCAATCTAGATTCAAAATGGAGTAGCAAAAACCCACAGGATACCGTATATTCGACCCTGCGATATCTTCTTTCTTTTTTAGACATTCCCAGTCCCGAGATGAGTTCTCGTCTCATCTTGCTTGTGCTACCGGTCACCGTAAGCAACCTCTACTAACGCTATTGTTGCAGCGGAGCTAGCATTCACAGCGGATTTCATTCAAAAAGAAAGTTCCTGTTCCCACTTAAAGCTAAGGGGCCCGAACTACAAGGATCTGAAACCTACTTTCCAGCATCCTCGGGGGAATACTCGGATTAGTAGCTTAGATTCTCTTTTTCACCACTTCTGTCAGTTCTTTCAGAAACCTCAAAAGATTGTCGAACAACTTAACGCTTATTCATCGATATATGGGTAATCCCCGGCGGTCAGAGAAGAATAGAGCGATCAGGGGACTAAAGAAGATTAGGTGGAGTAATGCCTTGGGCATTGGGACTACCAGAAAACCAAAGAATAGCTACCCCAGAAAGACTTGCGCGAATAACTACTGCTAAAGAGAGAGAGAATGACCTGTAGATAGGGATCCGCTTCCTTATCGGGTGCCTCATACTCATGGCACTGCTACTGCGAAAGCCCCTACTGCTTGAAGTTCAATCCCCTTAACAACAGGATTTATACCAGAGCGGGTATAGGATTAGGATTAGATCGTACACCCGCTAACAAGACTGCCATGGGTAGCTACCAGCTTTCTTTTCGGAGCTCGCCGGAGATCTATTCCTCTTCCTTTCTGCCAGCACTTTCTCTACCCGGGAGACCATGACTTTTGTTTGAACAAAGCGTCTTTGAACAATCATTTCATCGGAACAGCGTAGTTACATTAAACAATCAGGGTTTTTTCTGTTCCCGCTCATGCTTGACTTCTTTTTGTTCGTTTGAAGGGCCTAATATCCCACGTCTTGCTCGTCATACAGCACAGAAGTCTTACTTCCAACTCACATGCAGCTTATTATTGAAAAATTGCAACGTGAGTTTGCCATGACTGATCCTAGTTTTCGAAAGAACATCGAGAGAAGAAGCCAAGACCCCCTTTCATACTTTATATCTTGATATACTACTTGGCAGTTCAAGTTAACTTTCTCTAGCATCGGATTGTGGGCATCTTTCTTCTAGTCACCTGCTTGTACATTAACAAGGGAGGTTTTCCTTCAAAGAGCCAAGGCCGATCTCTTTCACAACCGGTCTGTAACAGCGGTACCTCCAATCAGGAAAGGCATCTAAGGAGTTATATTGGATGTGAGCAAGTTTGTTGAAAGAGGGCAGGTATTCTATAGATCTGCTGAAAACCAGGTTATGGGGCTATCTCTTTCCATTGTAGGGACGTAATCTTAAACACATCACCTCTCAGGCTGAAGACTACATGTCGTCTCTCAATCTTTCTCAGAGGTTCCAGGGGATCAATGATCGCACTCTCAATGCTTTCGAACATCAATTATGATATTCTTTCTACCCGTAATCGAGTTTGAGAGCCAGAATAGAATACTTTACGGCATACAAGGACTCTATCATGCTTGCTATCTTTGGACCGGACCTGGGGATCCGAAGGGAGGCAGGCAGCATAGAGCGGAAGAGGGGTTCCCGGTCTTCTTCACTTGAATAAGATTCAGTCTTTCTCGAGTAACTGATACTCTTAGAGGAGCGGAGTAAGCTATAAAGTTGCTGTCCGAAAAAGCGATGGAAGAAGCTAGGATCGAGAAGCTTACCTTCTTCTTTATTTTCATCCTACTACTTGGCTTGGTGAAAGAATCTCATTCCTGGCTTGAGCTTGAGGATTTCATCTAAACTAAAAAAGCTCAGGATCAACAGACTCCCCTTGCCGGAGGGTCCCACCCCCCCTTCTCATTCAAAGCCGGACCATACGCTCCTATCTCATTCAGGGGTGAACATATTAGTAAAAGGCTTGACCTTCATCTAGAGGGTTCTCTCGCTTGAATGAAGGATGAAAAGAAAAAAGATAAAAGACTGCTACTGAAAAGAAGAGTTATTATCAAACTTACCCTTCGAGAAGGGGCATAGCGAGCGGCATTAAAGGCTTTGTCCAATTCCTCTATCAAACCTTTCATCCACCTTCCACCAGACAAGTAGAGAGTGAAACCGATAAAGCAGTAAGGGCGATTGGCGGTTTTAGTAAGGCAAAGGGGATGAAAGAAAGACTTGTAGGGAAATCTAACCCAAGCACTTGTTGATGAAGCATTTCATGAATTTGATGAATAGGAAGATCTATAGTTTCGATTCGTATCTTCTATATCTCTTTTTGCTACTGAGACTCCTTTTTATAAGGAGACTGACCTATCCCAATCCGAATAGCGTATATTTGGAGCTCAATACGAGATTCGTACCGCTACGCTTATAACATCCTGAAACTGGATCAACGGTTAGCTTTCCCTTCTGCTTCTGTCCTGCCCGGTCAAGATAATCGAATCCGCACCAATACTTTAAAAGTGAGTTCCGAGATGGTCTATCTATGCTAGCCAGGCACCAAAGGTCCTCATCGACTTAGTATTCAGCTTCTTCGACTATAGGCTCAGCAGCTCTTTCGAAAGCGGATTATACTCTTTCGGTTGGTGTTTACTCTGGGTTCGTAAGGAGATTCGACGTAAGGAGAAGGAGTACGATTGATTGTCTGATTGAGCTTTAACAATGGGAGACTGACCGCCTGCCCTTCTACTGTTTTAGAAATTTCATAAGAGAAGAAGAAATGCCCAAAGACTCCCATGCCTTTCTTGGTTGGACCAACCCAACCAGCGATTTCCAAAAAGTCTTTATTGCATTTTTAGAACAAGAAGCAGAACTACAAGAAAAAAACAAATTGCATGGCAGAGACCTGATGAAGGATTTATTTGTAAAGGTCAATACGGATGGGGCTGCTAGAGGTAATCCAGGGATAGCAGGTGCGGGAGGTTTGATTCGAGATGCGAGAGGCCGTGGAAGAGGCAAAGTAAACAGAGGACCAAGGTCTGCTCGATTACCAAAAAGAGGTATGAACCTCAGCTCTGTTTATTCATTTAAAGCAACTTCTAGTGGAGCCACCAAAGGTAAGGGTGCTAGTAAGTCAGTTTCAAGAAGAAGCCCAACCTCTTGGGGAGAATTCCTTGAAAAAGGAGCCAGAGCAAGAGCAGAAGAAGGACAAGTTCGACAGGATAAATCATGAATCTGATGAAGAATCAGTGAATCATGGGGGCAAGTATGAAGACATCCCATGTTGTATGTCAATTAACTACATTCTTCCAGCAGCCTTCGAGGCACCAGACGGGTGTGTGCAGTACAGTGTACTCAGTAAAAGCTGAGGATGAGAACGAGTGCTGTTATGAAGAACTGGAAGGTTGCCCTACAGCAGAGTTAGATCTGGAATCCGAGGATAACCCAGTAGATGCACTGACTGGAGGTGTCAAAGATGTCAAGCTCGAGCAAGTGGAGGAACCCAGGGTGAGCAACAAAGCAGGAAACCTTGGTTTACAGAGCGAAGAAGGTGACTTTTATGAGGCCACCTCAGGAGCTGACGCAACATCTTAGGCCTCCGTATATTGGAGCCTACATGAATGGGATCCATATAAGGAAAATCCTAGTAGACAATGGAGCAGCTGTCAACATACTCCCAGGAAGGATGCTGAATAAACTGAGTGCAAACCACGGGGATCTTCTGAAATCAGACATCGTCATCTCAGGATTCGATGGGGGAGCTACTCAGGCAAGAGGTATTTTGATTGTTAACTTGCAAGTTGGAAGTATGACAATGTCAACTGCTTTCTTTGTTATCGATTCGACTACCTCTTATAATGCTCTGTTGGGAAGAGATTGGATTCATTTGAATGGTGTAATTCCATCTTCACTTCATAAAATGCTCCTTTTCTGGAAAGACAATGGAGAGATTGAGATGATCATGGCCGACAATAAGCCATTCACAGTGACAGCTGGAAATCTTGATGCCCAACTTTATGATGATCGTTATGGTCCACTAAGGTTAGAAGGTGACCTCGATTCTCATGAAGCGAGAGTTACTGCCTTGGCAAGGAGGCAGCATCGGTGATACGAGGTGTAGCCGCAATAGCACTCGTTTTTATATGTCTGTTGGCTTTACCTACCCCCCCTTCTTGAAAACAAGCCATTCTTGCCCTCGCTCCTAGCTGTCTGAAGGAGCTCACGATCCCGGATGACACAAGGCGAACTAGAATAGGCCAGGTATCAATAGGCTCTAATCGAAAAGAAGCGAGTGAGGAGAGGGTATCAAAGGCCACGCAGGGGCATCAAGTTATTATAAATTAACACAAAGACTACCTTTATATAAGATATTATTATGAGCATCTATTTGAGTCGATCATTTCCAAGATCTAATTCCAGAAACATAGCTCGCTACACTAGACTCGGCTTCCTCATCTGAGATTGCCTGCAAACTATGGAAAATAAGAGCCCCACAAGGCAGCCATGGGTCCAGCCAGAACTTGGAAGACTGGCCATTATTAACACAGACCCCAAGCCCTTGAACCTGAACAGTTCCGCCCTTTAGAATACTCTTCCATGTTGATGAGTTAGAAGCTTTGGCTGAAACGGTAAGAAAATCCGTGTCTCTCAGATACTTATGCTTTGCAATATCAACCCAGCATAAGCACAGCCCGATTCTTTAACCGCGCCATCCGTGTTGAGAACCATCATACCCGATTCAGGTGGCTGCCACCCCGTATCCACTTTGGTTGCCGGGCCACCGAAAGAGCCTTCCTTTCCCAAGCCAAAGCAAGATCCTGGCTGAGCCGTAAGCCATACTGCAGTACCTGTAAGTGAGGCTAGTTAAGACCTTCAATCGATCGACTGCACCTCGCCTTCCATAGAGCCCACAACAAAGACACAAATCTTGTTCCCCAAGAAAGATTTCAACCCTGCTTCTTATCATTCAAGCTATTAGTCTGGATCCAAGCAGCAAAGGGAGCATTCAAGAAAGCCGCCGAGAGCCAAGGACTCTTCGCTGCATTGCGTCTATTTCGTCATGCCGGGAGAAATAAGAAAGACCTCGTGTAAGAAGACCTATAATGATCTCCATTGGACCCCCGTTCGATATCGCTTGATACAATGTCCTCAGCCTTGATTTGGCGCATATTGATGTACTCTGAGACCCTTTTCTAGTTTTAGCATAACCGAATATGTTTCATATCCGAGAATTCATCTTCAACTCGAGGGACATCACGAATTAAGAGCTTCCGACTAGACGAGTTGGATAAGTTCTTTCCCCAGCACCGGAAGTGAGGATTTCCCGAATTGCATATAATACAGGTAGGCCTTTCGATTGAGTAGCGGGTGCGAGACTCGGGTTCTCTTCCCCAAGTTGAGTTGATAGGCGCGTACTGAATCAACAGGCAGGCAAGGTAGGTAGCTCGGAATGGTAGGTCATCGGTACCGCGGTCATTGCAGTTGGTCTTATAGGCTACTTGCAACTTGTTCTCCATTCTATTGTCTTTATTACCGGACTAGAGAAATTACCGGACTAGAGAAAGGAAGGAAAGGAAGGAGAGGCGCGCTAGTCCTTTACTCGATCATTAGCAGGGTTCGCTATCGCTCATGCCAGTTCCCCCTTCGAAAGCTCATTTGCTTTTCTTTAGTATATATCCAAAGTAGATAGACTTAAGCGGGAATTTCCCCAACGAGTATCCTTTTTCTAGCGCGAAGTCTTTTTTTTGAGGTAAAAACAGGTCTTTCATTACGATAAAGAAATAGAACAATCAGTTTGTAGAGGATCATGAAGCCAAGAAGGCATGTCCTCTATCCATACAAGTTCTGAATCTAATGATAAACCATAACGAGCAAGCTCATGAGCAACAGAATTTCCATGTCTTCCTACATATTGAAAAAGAACATCTATTAAATAAATTCTAATACTTGGCATCCTGCACCGATTGGAGAAAAATCAGCATCTGAGCAGTTGATTTTCTGAATAATACTAACAGCATCACCTTCAAAGATAACATCATGAAAACCCATATCCTTTGCCCAGGACAAAGCTCGGATAACAGCATGACTCTCAGCAAGAAAAGCATCAGTAATATGCAAAACTCGGCCTGCACAAGCACCTAGAGGGAGTGCCATATAGTCCCTAGCTATAATACCGTAACCTCCCAACTTACCAGCGGAATCAAGTGCTCCATCAAAATTAATCTTCACCAAAGGCATCCATTTTGCTATGATTCGGGGCAGTCTAATTTCGGCAGTAGCTTGGCATCTTGCAAACTCTTTAGAGTAGGAATAAGCAAAAAAAGCAGTTTCAAGTGTCCTAATGATTTTATCTTCGAAAACAGCACTATTTCTGGCTCCCCAGATCGCCCAAGCAGTGATCAAACCAATTCGAAACCAATCTGGGTTCGCTTGAAGACTTTCCTCCTCACGTACCGGGTCATCATCATGTAGGATCGAATCGTCATTAAGGAAGAAACCCCGAATATGAGTCCACACCTCTGCTGCAAATGAGCATTGCTTCACAGCATGTAGACTTGTTTCGGGCTCTTGTTGACATCTCGGGCAAATTCGATCAACCTCCAAACCTCGGCTATAAAGATTTTCCATTACCGGCAACGAGTCATGGAATAAACGCCATGTAAAAACCCTTACTTTTGGAGGAACTTCTGCGCTCCATATTCTGCGTAGCCAAGCTTTACCCTCCACCAAATCATCCCCAGCTAACATCTCACTATCTAGATGAAGACTTTGAAGTACTCGGTATCCACTACGTCTAGAAACCCCTTAATTATCAAAATGCGAAATTAAAGGATCACGTGGCAGCCTTAGCCTTGAACTCAAAGGTACTTGCAAAATGGCTTCAGCATCTAGCGAAGGGTCTTTAGAGCTGACTTTACTTCCCGGGATTTCTAATGATATTTCTTACCGGACCTCAATGGACTCTGAGACTTATTAAAAGAAGTACTCAGCTTGTTAGCCGCAAGGCAAGATTATTTGTCAGCTACGCCTATGAAAAGTTAAGCTCGATGACTAGAAACCCAATACTGATGAATTCACTTCTCAAGAAAGAGTCTGCAGCTCTATCCTTTAGAAACCCAGGGGAAAAGAAATTCTCCATTACCGGACAAAAAGGAAATCCTAGAACTCAAGGGCTAGAAAGGAGAGACTACTTGCTTCCTGCTTCGGGCTTGCTTGTGGCATGTGCCAACCGATCAAAGTCTCATGCTTGAGGCGAGTTCATAGATGAGATTCCCCTTTCGCTAAGCCCCTACTACGGATGTCCTACTTGCTCAACCGGAATGAACTGCTAACTGAGTTTCTTACGCTTGCTCCTAGCTTTCCGAACTCGAAGTAATAAATAGACTAACTACATCCCTTTCGCTATAGGTAATGGATGCTCTCACGAACAGCCCAGTCCTAATTCTGCTGAACCTCTATGGGATTTAGCGAATAGAATCCATACGAATATCTTCTCAACGGAGAATCAATCCTATTCTTCGGAATTCAATACTTCTTCTAAGTCCGAGCCAAAGCCAAGTAGTTCGGCTAAACTCAAGGAAAGGAATGGAATCTGTTCTTAGATTAGATAGAAAGAAGAATTGAACTAAAACCCTGCACCAAAGCTAGATTAAATAGAGGTATTCGCACGACTGTAGTGAGCTGGGGCATCCCGTACTCCCAAAAAGGGAGGGAAAAAGACCTGACTAGATGTAATGAAGTGGGTAGAGTCGCAAGCTCAACAGCGGAATCTACCTCATTCCCAAGGAGTAGTGCAGAGTTATTATCTCTAGTTCCGGCTCTTTCTTCGCCTGTGCTATCAGCAGCAGTTAAAGAAGAAGCAGTTCAAGCAGAAGGACCAGACCCCAAAGCCTTATTTTAAAGCTCACCTCATCAGCCTATTCGGGAACCTCCCCCTCGGTCAACGGAACCATACTTCGGAAATCAAACTCAAGACCTTATCTTGCTAGCAACCGCACCTTGGGACATGGACAAATATGGTGGCAGAACTTCAAGCTATACGATAAGGCTGGCTTAGGGATCTAGGACAGACAACAACGATTAGACAGAAGGGGCTCTTTAGAGCACGACTGCTAAGTTTGCTAGCTAGCCGCTTTTTTTACTTCCAGAACCTATCAACTTACTTGCTTTAACTTCTAGGTATTGATTCTACATATCTATCCTTTTCCGAGAATAAGTCTTAAGCCAATACACGTTCAAGCCGGACTACGAATCTCTAAGGACCTTATCTCTAAGGACCCTTAACCTCTCAGAAATCTCTAATCGATTCTATTCACTCACTTGTCTTCGACCTTGAGCAACTCTCTCGATTCTGCTACTATTATTCCGGCTTGGGGTGTTTAGTTAAGGATCTCTCTCCTCCGATTCACCGATAAAGAAGCTGTAAGCGACGAAGCAGACTTTATATCCGCCCATACTTCTTCGCTTTGTCCCCTTCTTCGTCACAAACGAAATCTTGAATTGCGTTTTGTAACTAGACTCATCAGGAAAAGAAAGAAAGGCTCCGACTGCTACGGATGGAATGATCTTTTGAGTTGTTCTTTATTCGATTCATTTCATCTATTAATTTCTTATATAAGTTTCTAGTTAATTTACATCTGTGATATTGAATATGAGTGATCCCATCTAGATTCTTATTCGTATAGATTCTTTGAAGGGAGGTTATTCTTTATCATAATTAATTCACTCGAAAGGCAAGGCCTACCTGATGAATCACGAATCAACCTCCCCGCACCAGAGATGCCTGGATTGCCACAAGAAGGACCATCCGTATTCAGCTTAACCGAGGGTGAAAGAGGGGGCACCCAATGGATATGCTGTTCTCGCAAACTCGAGACCCTGGGCAAAGTTTTCAAAGCGCATATTTCACTAGTGGTTATCTGGATATTTCTCACCACTTCTAGCTTCTCAAGACTAGTACCCCCCTCCTGAAGCGTTATACTACATCTACGAGTCAAAATTCGCCAACAAGTAGTAGGAAAGAGAACGACATACTTCCAATCATGAGCTGAACTATCCAAATTTTGCCGAAGCCACTCATCCAAAACTAATGAGGGAAAGACCATCCAATTTACACCTGGCATAACCTGCTCCCAAATACTCCTTCCCTCAGCACAATCCCTCAAGGAAGGCATGGATTCTATCCTGCAATGGCGCACCACACAAAAGACATGACGCATCAGCAGCTATCCGAAAATTAAAACGTAGTCCATTCGTTACCAAGCGACCACGCCAAGCTAGCCAAAGGAAGAAAGTCCAAGGTGAAGGGATATTTAATTTCCACAACCAAGTGAGGTTACCTGATAGATTAATAGTAGCCTCTTCCAACAAGTTCATATAGGCTGATCTTGTAGTAAACTTCCCATTAGCAGTGCTGGACCATACATACGAATCATTCAGGGCCATGACCCGAGGCAAGGGGTAAGCAATAACCTGCATAGCAGTTTCTAAGGGCAACTGGGAAAAGAGAAGTTCATAATTCCAATGACCATTACCATCAGTCACTTACCCGTGCTTCACTGTTCACATAAGGAGGAAGCACATCAAACCCCGTAACTATGGGCAAAAGTCCAGAAGCAAAGATTTGAACCTGAACCAATGCGCCATTTCAACGCCTTAGTTAACTCCGAAATAGCACCAAATAAGCCCCTCCATGAGTAAGACCAAAGGGGCCTACTCTCAGGAGTCTTTACAAAGCCAAGAACATCGTCCGGAATGGCATATTTAGATTTCAAAAGCCTTACCGAAAGGCTATTCGGCTCCATCAAAAATCTCCAAGCCGTCTTTTGCAGCAGGACCCTATTATGGAACTCCATACTTCGAAGGCCTAGTCCCCCAAAGATTTTCGGCTTACACACATCTTCCCAACGAAGAAGGTGTAGTCTTCTCTTGTCTTCACTTCCACCCCCATAGGAAGCGAGGGTTCAAGCTGTCCAACTTAGCGATAGTATCTTGTGGGATCTTTGTAGTAAGCATGGAATAAGTGGGAATAGAACTAGTTAGCAAGCTTACTAATGCAGCTCTACCAGCCAAACTTATAAATTTATACTTCCATACATTTAAACGGCTACGCTCCTTATCCACGAGTTCACGAAAAGTACCTTTGACAACCAATCTATGTATTAAGGGTACGCCGAGGTACTTCCCCAGATCATCCGAAGTACTAATCCCCAAAATCTCACTTATTTTTTGAGCATTCCTCCTAGATCCATGCGGGGAAATATAGAGCTTAGACTTCTCCAGGCTAACCTTTGCACCTGAGGCATCACAGAAACCATCCAAAACCCGACGGATAACTTTAGCTTGACTCTCAGTAGCTCTCCCAAACAGCAGCAAGTCATCGAAAAGGGATGAGATATCGAGGAAAAAACCCCATAACAATAGGCTTCCACGAGCCATTTTGGACCTCATGTAAAATAAGATGCCCAAGCCGTTCCATACACAAAAGAAAGAGATATGGGGTCTTAACGAGCCTTGGCGGAGTCCCCGGGAAGGCTGAAAATATTCGGTTTTTCTCACCATTCCATAAGACTGACATAGAAGTATTCTCCACACAGAACATAAGAAACTTAATCCAACTTGGAGGGAAGGCAAAAGCCACCAACCTTTCATATAAAAAAGCCCAACTAAGACGGAGCCTTCTCAAAATCAATCTTGATAGCCTCCATTCTTACTTTGATAGTATGAATAATCTCCTGAGCAATGAAGAAATTCGTAGCTGCTTGTCTGCCTGGGATGAAACTCGACTGTAAAGGACCAATCAAGTCACCAAGCATCGGTCTCAAACGATTGACCAGCACCTTTGTAATCAGCTTATAAGCAAGAGTACACAAGCTGATAGGGCAAAATCGCTTTACATATTCCGGATTTACTACCTTCGGAATTAAGACAATGAGCGTCTGGTTCAAGTTCACATTAAGAAGAGCCCGTTCGAAATGCTGATTGAACTAAGTCCACCAAGTCCTTCCACACCGACTCCCAACAGTTCTGATAAAACCCTGCTTTCAATCCATCTTTACCAGGAGCTTTCCAAGGCTTCATTTGACACAAAGCATCTCTTACTTCACATGGGGCTATATCCCTAGAAAATTTGCCTGCATCCAAAACGGAAATAGTAGGCTACATCAACGGCTCCAAGGCAACTCTCTCACCCTCATACGCAGCATATAAATACCTATAATGGAAAAGGACAAGACCTGGGGGAGGGGCATTTTCCGTGACCCATTCACCATCATTGTCACGAAGCATGGAAATTCTATTGCTTTGCCGACGCCAGTCAAGAGAGCTCATCCCCAACTGACTGGAAAATTAGAGCTGTGGCACAGGATATACAAATACTTGTGAATAGTTTACAACATCAGAGTATTCAGCTTGTGAATAGAGGTGCCAATTCGGCCGCGGACTCCTTTTCAAAACAGTACAAACTGGGGCTGCCAAACCATCAAGCAAACAAGCACACAAAGTTGATTTCTCATATCAATGGATTGAACAAATAGTTTCGGTAGGAGAAGAACAATATGAGGATGCGGAGATGAAAGGTGTCTTCATTCGTATCTTTATAGAAAAGGATGCCCAATGTTACTTTGCCTTTCTGAAGCTCTCAAAAGGAAATTATGAATGTTTCATAACCCGTCACTTCGAAAGCAGCAAAGACCTGATCGTGGACCACCCTCACATTTATTAATCAATTTCCTCTGTCCACAACGCCAGAATACAAGGAATGATTCGCTTCGTAATGAATGGCGGTCTACTTCTTTATATACGAAATACCCGCAAACTAGGAGGAAGTTAAGATGGAGAACGAGGAAGTCGAACAGGTGGAGGACCGGCTTAGGGCCAAGGTACTAGCCTTACGGGGGGAGGTTTTTTATTCCTTCTTCGATTACAAAGAGTGGACCCAACGATAGGACATGTTCATGGTAAGAAAGCTCGAAAAAGCGTGATTAGAACGAAGGAAGAATCTGATTTGCAAACTCCAAGGGAACAGGTAGGGCTGGGGATTTCTTATTTCATCTGTTCTGCAATCTTCAGTCCTTCCTGAGCTACTTGCAGAGGCTCTGCTATCAGGCTAGTCCTATCTTTGATCTTCCCACCTATGACTTTCCTATCTTTGTCTCAGACCACAATTCCTATCCTATACCAGCTTCTTTATCTTTTTCATTGAAAGCTGCATCGCAGTTAACTTTAAACCATCCGTCCGTTGTCGAAGTATAAGCAGATATCGGAATAGCCTAAAGCCCCTTTACATGTCGATTCTTCAATGGGATTCTTGGCGAAAGAACCCGAAATTGATTCTTTCTAAGGATCGTACTCTGGGCATTCCTTCATCATTACCGGATTCCCTAAAGATTCATCAGAATAGGCGAAAGGTCTAGAAAGAATAGCTACATTCCACTAAAGAAAGAATCAATTTCGTATTTAGAAGATGTCCATGGCTCGATAGCTAGCTGTTCAAGGCTAACTCATCATCTGCTATCTATGATAAGAATAGATGATCTTTCTAGATTCGAATGTTCTATCTATCTTATAATCAGTGATCAAGAAGGGGGACGCCCAGTAGTGCTTTAGCCTTGCGTAGACTTAAAGTCGATAGCGAACTCACTGAGTTCTATGCTCCACTTTTCCATTTTAGAATAATTAAGCTCTAGGCTCTGCTGACATAATATATGGCTTTGTGCACCCTTTCTTCTTCTCTGACCAGGACAGGTTTCCTAATGGTACCTCTGTGGGAGCAAGGTAGAAATATAAGGTTTCGCCTAATCTGGGACTACTCAGTAAGGGAGGCGGAGACATGTAATCTTTCAGCTCTTGAAAGGCCTGTTGACAGTCATCATCCCACTTAAACTTCTTTTGACTCCGCAGGATTTTGAAGAACGGCAGGCATTTGTCGGCAGACTTAGAAAGAAAGCTGTTCAAGGCTGCTACTCTTCCAGTTAGGTATGTCCTTGATCTTTCTGGGTATGGGCATTTCCTGGATTGCCTTAATTTTCTCTGGGTTAGCTTCCATACCTCGACTACTGATCATGAACCCCTTCCCTTCAATTTGCCTGCATCCACGCCAAAGCTGCATTTTTCAGGGTTGAGTTTCATTCATGCCATATTGCCTGATGATGTCAAAGGTTTCCTTCAGGTTTCAAATGTGCTCTTCCAAGCTTCTACTCTTTACTATCATGTCATCCACGTACACTTCTACAGATTTGCCAATGAGGTCCTTGAACATCCTGTTTACCAATCGTCGATAGGTGGCTCCTCGGCTTGACGGCTCTGATGTAAGGCGAGGTTGCAGCTCCCAATGGTTTATTTGGGCTTGGCATGGGGAAGAATTCTCTTTCAAACTTTATTATAAGCAATTTCTTTTCGAAAAGGTCTTTTTTCACGGATTCGTCATATGAATCGATAGGAAGACTAGAAAAAGGCTAAACTGCCACTACTACATCCAACCCACAACTAATGCTTGGTAGGTAAGCGTCATTCCGCTATCTCGAATTATGGTTTTTGCTTTCTGAGAAGAGATAGGCCTTCCGCCCCGATACGATAGTGACTTGTCTAATCTAATAAAAGAAGCTCTTGCTTACTACGAATTTTCGCATCCAATCCAAGGAAAAACCTGTATGTTATGCTAGCTCAGACCGAGATCTTAACGAATCTTCAGTGTGTTGCATAACATTGGTTGTTGTCCCATCGAAAGAGGTCATTCAACAAGCATTTGGGCTTGCTTTAATGATGGGTAGGCTTTTGGAAGAATCTTATGTACAGCGTCCAATCAACCGATAGGAGAACCAGCGTACCGCTTTGCTTAAAGTAAAGGCTTCCAAGCTCAGAGTCTACGCCGACAGGCCGCTAACAGGACGGTGTTCTCGGGGAAGAGACAACTATAAGGATTAGCAGTTCTAAGAGGAGCATGGGGTGGGGCCTTGACCATTAACCCGACTTTCTGCCCCTTTGCGGATTAATGGCTCACGACCGTGTAGCTAACCTACCGTGGGGTCTCGCTGTGTTGTGAAGTGAAGGGTGCCCGAATGCAGCTAGGGTCACGCGAACGATACTACTTCGAGTCAAATCCACCCCCAGTAGTGCCGCTACTAATTTCGTAAGTAAGGTGATTTCAATCTGTCCATCTCTTTGAGTGCAGTAGTCAATTTATCAAAGCAATTACGAGATGCCTGTTTTTTTCCATCTAGAGACTTGCGAAGCCAACAAAGCTTAGTCTCCCCCTTTCGTGCAAACCCTTGTGGAATTTTCATGTAGACTTCCTCATGCAAATCACCATGTAAGAAAGCCTTGTTCACATCAAGTTGCTGAAATGTCCAATTTCTTATGGAAGCAAGAGCAAGTAAGGAACGAACACTAACTAATTTTGCCACTGGAGCAAATCTATTATGATAGTCGAGACCTTCCACTTGGTCCTTTCGCAACCAAGCTTATAGCGTTCAACATATCTGGCTTATATTTAATTCGGTAGACCCCTTTAGAGTCAATTGCCTTCTTTCCGACAGGCAAATCTTCAAGAGTCCAAGTTTCATTTTGCTCTAATGCTGGTTAAAGTTGTAGCTTCCTCTTGCTTACTGTTCAAGTAAAAGGCTTAGGTTAGGTCGTTCGAGTGACCCTAGCTGAATACGGTCACTCTTCTCTTAGCGCTTTTACGTTCTTCTTTTAGCAGGGTTCGCTATCGCTCTGCCAGTTCCCCCTTCGAAAGCTCATTTATTTGCTTCGCTTTTACTTTTTTTCCCATAGAAAGCGGTTATTCATACTATCAAGCAAGCTGGTAACATTCCAAAATTGTCATCATATGGTAGGAGGGAATTGAACTATTCACCGAACCAACTAAAATGGCTCGGACCGCCAAGCTCAAGAGTTTAGATTTCCAGTTAGTTAATCTACTCTGTACTTTCTCCACAACCTCCTGTTAAGTAGCTTTAGTCACTCTCCCATGGATCAGTGGCACACCCTTTTATTTTCCTAGATCAGAAGAGAAGGGAATACCCAACAAAGAACTCATGCGCCTATTCCCACCCCGCGCTTTAGGAGAAAGGAAAATCCTTAAGCGTGTCTCTCAAAAAGGACCAACTTTCTCTATCATATGCTTTCTCGAGATCAATTTTAATAGCCATCATTCCCAGGAGCCTTACAAGGTTTCATTTGAAAGAAAGCTTGTTTAACCTCAGCCATAGTTATACAAGTATCTAGTGGTTGAATCTTATCATTTGGAAAAAGAGGACAATCAACATCAAGTCATCCCAAATCCGTAATCAATGAGAAGGCTAAAACGGTTTACACCTTATGCCATTAAGGAGAGAAAATAAATAAGCAATCCCGAGCCCGTTGCTAGTACCTTTATTAGCAGCTCAACGAGAAAGGCTATCCGAAACCATTACCGATACAGAAGGATAGACTAACTAGAATAAATAAAGGAAGGGATCTGCATCTACGACAGACAACAAGGCTTCCCTAGGGACAGGAGCATAAGAACTTGTATCTCTTAAAGAAAGACACCAACTTATAAGATTCATCGATTCGGAGAGACAGCTGCAGTATCTTCGTGCAAGGTTTCTGATGACGCTTCTCCTGCTTACTCGGATGCTGAGTTTCGGTTAACAACATTACTTTTGACTTTCTACTATTCCTTTGTTTCAGGAATGGTGTTTTCTCAACCAATGTCTAAAGGAAATGGTGTCTCCCACTCATAAGCTTAAGCGCCAACTACTACTACTGCAATTCCTACTCTTGAATGAGAATCAGACTTGCTTTCTTGGCAACGAACGGTTAACAAAAGCTATTCCCAAAAACAAAGGTCGGAAATAGGGAGTGAGGAATCAAAATCAACTACTTCCCTAAAAGGTCTAGATTGAACAGCCCTTGTGTTTATGGTTTCGGTTGAGTCTTTTCCTTGGTTTATCTCAAGAGCTGATCTACTAAGGAGTATTGGATCTCGGGCTATAGCTATAGCCGAGAAAGCTTATTAACGATTTGGAATTCTTTTTCTTACCGTACCTGGGGCAAGAACTTATGAAACTGGCTCGCTAGAAAAGGCATCCCTCTTTTCTCAACTTGAGATAAAAGCAGAAGCAATAAAAAGGTAAAGCTTTCCACCAGCTTCTGAGTTACCGGTCTGAAAAGGAATCTCCTCCATCATCCCTTAAATCTGGTTTTTAGCTCGAAAAGGCTAACTAACTCCTCATCTCATCTCCAGCGAATAACAACCATAACTTATATCCGGGAATGGGAAAGGTAGAATTCTAAGGGGGAACAAGATGGCCTCACCCGCACTCACTCAGCCATACTATAGGTTGATGGCTTGATTGTCTAGAGATGGATTGTCAGTTGAGGATCAATTTAAATACCCAATCAAATAAATGACGAGCCGGTGCACCAACAGTAGAAAGTCTCACTGCTACTCCAAAGCTCTAGAAGGTGGTTTCCTATGGGGATGAAATAGGTGAGCCGACAGAAGCTGAGGGGGGAGTCTCTAAGGCTGATCCGATAGTATAAGTTGGGCTTGCCGAAACAGAGTCCACTTTAAAACACGGGATTTTGAATAGCTTTTCAATTTCCCTGCAACCCTTGCTTAAGAGCGATTTTACTAGGTTCAACCAGATTATTCAAGGGATGGTGGAAGAAAGGTAGTTTCAATTATGAATATCGTATATTTGAAGTTCAATCCTAAATCTTTGAAGAATAGAATTCGACTTTGAGTAAACCCCGTCTTTTTTGTTAGCTTGTCCCTATTCCATGCTTTAAAAGCGCCTTTAGGTGAACCAGAATCCTATCGACCGGAAGAGAACACAGTACTTACTAAAACCCCAAGGCAAAAGGATTCATCCGCGGGTTCATAAAGAAATACGCATGGCGGGTACCTATACAAAGGCGCTTACTTAAGTAAGTGATTTAATAGAGACCGGTAAGTCCCGGTAGTGCAGATCCTAATTGCGTAATTGAATCAAAGTAGGCAAAGCGAAGGGAAAGAGAATAGAAAAACCCAACCGAAGAGATAACGCCAAGGTTTGTTTCCGTTTAACGCGCAGAAAAGGAGTTATGCCCACTTCTTCATCCAAGTTCAGTGAAGAGATAGTACCTTAAACCGGCATTAAGCGAATGCGGTTCAGTTTGAGAATGAGATTTAATTAAGGAAATCGACTTGAGGCCTATTTTCACGGGATTTCTTAGAAGGAAGGGATAGGGCATTAACATTCATAGTTGTATCTCTCAATCGAGTTACTCAATCGAGTTAAGGGGATCTTGAGTAAGGTAAACAAAAGGGCTACGGACTGGAATAGGCTTGAAACCATAGACCGTTAAATGAAGGATTGTGGAAAACGTCTAGTTAACCCGTCAAAATAGGTATCTACTCATATTCCGCTAATTCATCTTATTTAATTTCAGTTGAAGACAAGCGAGTGTCATCCCGGCAAAGAAAGCATCCAAGCCACACCACCCGAGCGAGAGAACTGCTAGCTCATAGGCTCAAAGGAAGGGATGGATCTAGGATAGACAAGAAGGCTAGCAACAGGAGAACCTATTACATGATATTCTTCTTTGAATGCCCGGTCCCAAGGCGAAGAACGACTTAAAGCAAAGGTCTTGAGTTTGACTGCAACTCTAGCCATTCTTTTTAATGGAATGTCATTCTCAGGTGCTTAAAAACTGGATTTGCTTAGGTTGTTTATTAAGGTGGTGGGTCTTCTGAGAGTTCAGAGGTTTCTTTCAGCAGATGAATTATCGTAAGTAGTAGTAGTAGTTCATTTCCACGTCTCAGCTTCTTAGCTGTCGAGATAGATGCATTAAAAAAGGTGGCAGATCCAATGTGTGCTACAGTAGTGCCCTGCGGGGTCGTAGCGCCGGGCAACCTGACGAATACCGTCCTAAGATGATCTAATCTGACAGTTGAATAGCTGAATACGCTAGGAATAAGCTACTTTGCTCAGTCATGGGAAAAAGAATGCAAGATTCATGACTTACTTTCTACCACCAGACCTTTCCTCTGCTCGAGTCGTAGTTCAAGAATCCGCGCTTATTGAACATCCATCTGAATCTGGTAATGGAAGAGAAGAGGGATGCGAGCACCTGAAACCCGAGAGAAGAAAGGCCTAGCAGCAGCTTGAGATGAAGATTCCCCAGTCCAGTAAATTAATGGTTTAGCAAGTTTAGTTTCTAGAATCGGGATAGCCCCTCACCTATTCCCTATTAGCTCTCCGCTCAAAGGCTAACGCTTCAGAGGGCATTAAGTCTTTTTCCTTAACTGCAGAAGTAAGAATACCCATTTTTCTAGCCCTTTTGTTTAGTTAAGGACTGGTCTATCTTCCCTTCCATCTTCACTCCCTGGGCAAGACCCCTCAGATCAATCTAGGGGAGAGAGTGAGTTACCCGCAGCTCAAATAGGCAATCAGAGCTTAACGTCCATTCCTTTCGCTTAGCAAAACCTCTCGCTCGCTCTTTGCTAGACAAGTTACCGGGCATTTCTTCACGCATTGGAGAGTCCCACACACGGTTCATAGAACAGCTAACAGAGCTGCTGATTGGGTTGCAGGTATGAGCGAAGATAATACATCCATTTTAACCAATCTCTCTAAGAAGTTCCACATTTCAGTACTTGATTTTGAGTACAAGTCAACGGATTTCTCAAGGTAGGACTAAATAAAGGATTTATCCGCAGACTTGGGAATTGAAGTTGCTTCGAGTGATACCAGAAATTCCTCATAAGATAAGAAAGCCATCCCCGAAGACGAAACAAGAAGTTATCTAGCAGCTTCTGAATTACCGGAATAAAAGGAATCTGTTCGGTTGGTGGCAGAGGAAATTGCGAGCAATCAAGAAGGGAATGACCATGGTGTAGTTCCAGAACAAGTTGATACTGTTGTTCCAGAGAAACAAGGGGCTAGGAAGGAAAACCATGCGACGAATGACCAATCCAACCAACTATGGTCCTTGGATGATTGCCCAACCTCGTCGGCAAAGGGGGCCGATAAGGAAAGATTCATAACCTATACGAAAGCTAAATGGGGGTGGTGATGGAAGCTCGGGATTTCTCATAGGCAGCGAGTCAGGCTAAAGGGCGAGTGAAGCTGAACCTCTAGTTCGAGATCAAGTTCGTTAAGGTTTCTCGTTGAAGCTAGGCCTTTTCTTTCCTTCTATGTTGATTCAGCTAGAACGAAATCAGAAAGAAAGGAATAGTTGAGATAGCTTAAAAAATTAACTTACCCTGCGATTGGCTATTTCCTTTTTCGTCCTTGAGCAAGGGGCTTAATCGAATCCGATCTTTATTGTACAGACGGGGTAATCTTATAAAAAGCTCTTTCAAGCAGGGGTTTCTCTCTTAGGAATCAAGTCCTAAAAGCGAGATCAAAAGAGGGGCGCCCTGAAGAGCTCCCTATTGTTTCTAGCCCTATCGTGTATGCCGAAAGGGGTTTTGCTGTCGATGCAAACTTCCTTTCTTTACTATATAATAGCTGCCTTGCTAGCGAAGGGTCTTCAAAGCCAATCTCTTAATCTACGCTAATTCATCTCAAAAATCCTCTCTATCGGCAATAGTAGTTGAATAATCTGGGTTAAGTTCAAACTCTCTGGTTGACTTGGTTAGGCAAGTAGGTGATTAGGATTCCGAGTTAGACTTTTCTAGCTATCGGGTTGAAGTCACTAGCTGGCTTCCCTTACCTGTATAGGTTCTTATCCTTTCCTTCCCCTACCTATGCTATCTCTCAAGTGAGAAGAGAATTCCTATCTTTATAAAAGTAGGGAGAGCAAAAGAAAAGGTATTGAATCAAGGCTAACTTAACTCGGAATCTCATCATCAGATAATGCCATTTCCATGAACACAAGTAAACCGTAAACCCGAGGAGTTAAACCGATAAAGCAGCATCAAGACCAACATTGTAAAAAGCAACTTACCTGTCTGCTGGAACCCTGGGCGAGTGGTCCATACAACTTAGATCGAGCTATGGCACTGCAGCTCAGGCGAATAGCTACTCAACCTATGCTAAGTAAATAGATGATGAGGGAATCAAATGAATCACATGCTTTATATTCGGCATTAAACTAAGGTCTTGTAGAGCTAAAAGCCCTTAACTTTTACCCAAGCTTGATAAAGGATTTAGCTGATGCTGATGGTGGTGGGTTTTCTGAGAGTTCAGAGGTTTCAAAGGCTAGCTTGAGAGATGGAGATGCCCCTACCCTAGTATGAAAGAGAATACACGTCCGAAACCATAAGCAAAGGAAAGAAGGGCAAAGCGCCTATAGGAAAGAAAGCGTATACCTTATGCGTATCAGGCTCATTGAGACCTTGTTGGATCTCTATCCTCCGATTCACCGCTAGGCTCCGAGAACGAAGGAGTATGGCACGAGGTAATATCTTGCTTGAAAGCCGTTCAAGGACTATAAAAAAGAGGTAGAGCTGACCTACCAGCTGACCGCCCCATCTAAGTTTGTTAATCCCGATTATCCTACATATGATTCTGATGTCTATACGGAAGTGGAAGGTTTCTTTCTCTTGGGCTTGCTTGATGAGCTTCCCCATTACTACTAAATAAAGAAAGTAAATGCCGGTTCTATGTAGCTCAATCGGGGTTGGGTAAGGCTTTCAACTTTAGCATGGGATTAGAATTTCTTCTTACTAGCATCGACATGCCAGGAAATTCCATAGATAGACGAATAAGATGCCGATAGGCTTTGGGGCGAAATGACACTTTTGGGTTTTCAAGCAGAAAGCCAAACCTTAACCGGTGCGATAGAACAGCTACCAGAAATAACTCGAGCCCTAAGATTTTTTCGTACTTCAACATCGCTGCACTCTCGAAGCCTTAAAGGAGTTGTTCTTGTCGCAGAATAAATAGGGCTCAATCTTATCCGATTCCATAGGCGTTAAGCTTAGGTCTTGCAGAGCCTATACAATACCCGAGAGAAAAACCAGATTCAGTTCAATTCACTTACGCCAATATTGATTCAGATCGAGAAACCTATTCCCATTCTTCAAAGACGGTAAAACGTTAATCCTTTCCTTCCAGGCTTTCAAGGAAGGAAAAGGCGTAATAGAACAGATGATGAAAGAGCTGAGGCTACACTCGAAGGAGTAGCAGCAGGACCTTAGCGCACAGGTTGCAACAAACAATCGCTTTCATACGGCGAGAGGTTCTTCTGTCTATACTTCTTCTCCGAACTACTCCCCCCGTCTCACCCGATAGATACAATTCCATAGCTAGCGAAAGTCTTTAAACGAATACCAGGCGGGAATGGGATTCTTGGCGAAAGAACCCGAAATTGATTCTTTCTAAGGATCGTACTCGGGGCATTCCACCTCGGATCTTTACTCATGTTCTAGATCCAGAGAATCTTAATTCAATACAGAATTCACTTCTCAAGAGTTACCCACTTGACTGAAGGAGTCAGAAGCGTCAGACTTTATCAACTCGGGCACTGGTCTCTTCCCCCCTAATCTGCAACCTCCGCGCCGTAGGAGGTATTCCCCAGTTCTGTAAAGAGATGAGGCAATTGCTTATGAAAGGACTAGATAAAGGATAGAGCTCTTCCGGCTTCAGTTCAAGCAAGTTCGGAGGCAGAGTATCGGCTTTCGCTATTAGGCTTCAAAGTTATACCTGCACGGGAAGCACATTCCCTATAGCTATCGCGGAGCAGCTTCTATCGATTGAGTAGCGGATGCGATTAAGCAACTTCGGCATTAAGCTTAGGTCTTGCATAGCCGCCTAGTGCTATGAAAATGTATCTCCCAGAGTCAGACAACAAACCCGTTGTTGAAAAAGCTTGAGCCTTGTCCGCAGTTGAAAGAAAAGACTTATCTTGTGCCCCACGTCATCAATCATACACGAGACAGGGAAAGAGATAGCTACTAAAACCCCTTCGTATTACTCAAGGGCTGGAGTCAAAGCCGATGTTTTACTGAATATGAATACGGGAATGCCTCACTCGCTGTAAGGAAGGGAAGAGATTCCTTATTAGGAGTAAGCAGATTCACTTCTCTTCCCCGCTTGGTTGGAGATGGGTGATCATTAAAGTACGAACTCCCAGCGCTAAGGGAAAGACAAGACCGACAACAAAACAAGTCAACTGCAAAGAAAAACTTTTACCCAAGATTGAAAGAAGGATTGGAACTTCCTGCAATCGAAAACTTTCATTTTCCCCGTATATTTATTGAAAAAGTAAATTCCCCTGTCCGAATCTAACAAGAGGTTCCATTGAAATGCCTCCTGAAGAAGGCGGCGTCGAGAAGGTAGGCGAGGATATCCCTTCCCCTTAATTAATATGGCTGAAGTGAAAAGACACCTCTACACTCATCAGTAACCTGGGATGAAACGAAACCACAAGGTTACCCGAATCAACCACATCTAAGGACGGAAGTTCACTTCTCAAGGCTACCTTTTCACTTTGCTCCTCTAAGGTCTTGTCAGAGCCTCTTTCATCAGTTTCCAAAGGTGGTACTTAAGTCAAATGGATTTAGGAGCGATTCCACGTGCTAGCCGAAAGTCTGATTCGGATTCTTCTTGAGCTACCTTAGTTAAGGAAAGATAGGGCCAAGCATTTAATAATTAAGAGTGCCTTAGCCTTTAATATGGAGGGGGTCTTTTCGTGCTCTAGGCGCTTTATTGCAGGACATTTAGGCGAGCGTTCACTTCCCTTGTTTTGAAGTCAAGTCAGTAGGAAGCTGTTCGAGAACAGCATCTCCTGGAATCGACGTATGGGCGGGCGGAGAAGTTGGATCATTAGGAGCGGGATTCGTGAGCAGAAATATCGTTCGATAAAAGATTGATATTGACAGATAACATAGAGTTGCATCCGGAATGCCGGATAGGAATGGAGCGAGTGGAACCAGACTTTGGACAGTGTACGGTACAAACACTAAACTCTCTTTGTCTTATCTTGATTTTCCTGTAGGTAGTGGTAGTTAATCAGAGTCATCCCTATTATTCTCCAGCATTCCTAAATCGGAAAACCGGAACTCCTTCTCCTTCTACCGGAGAGAGCCTATCCAATATCCAACGGCATCCGTACAGTACAGCGAAAAGGGAATAAAGGTACAAAGATTTTTCCGGGGTTTCTTTTTGAAACTAAGCAAAATCGCCTACACCACTTGCCTTAATTCATGGCTTCCCTATTATTTCATGAGTTCCCGCGGGAAGGGGATATCTTTGATTACTGCTACTAGTGAAGGACGGGATATCAGTTCCTTGCTTTTAAAGATTCCTTTCCTTTCGCTTTCGGCAGCAGGGCTTTCGGCCGGTTTTACCTACTATTGGATTTGAACCAATGACTCTCGCCGTATGAAAGCGATACTCTAACCGCTGAGTCAAGTAGGTCAAACTGAGTCAAGTCAGAGAAAATAGACCCCCATAAGAAAAAGCCGCGCAACCAGAGTCCCCCTTACTATACAAGGGGGGGCGGAGCGCTAAGAAAGAGAAAACGTTATCACTATACGAAATAAAGCAGCGGCTAGCACGCTAAGATCAACCACTTGGAGAACGTGGAACCTTTCTTTCTCGGTCGTCTGTCTTAATATAAGTGGATTCCGATTCATGCGGTCGTTCTCTGCTGCATTGGTGTTTTCACTCTCCACTCTCCACCATAACAAGATGTTTCCACTATATCTCTCAGCAGTACTCAAAGGAAGTACGGCGGGTCCGAGTAGGAAAAAATGCACTAAGAAGTAAGGCATACAACAATGAATCAATTCATTCAACAAGATCCCTTCGGATTAGACCAGGGTGAATGGGATTCTTGGTCTGACCTCTCGCTCGGATGGTTGACTCCCGACGCCGACAGATGTCCCATGCCACGTTTCGTGAACAGCTATGCTCGAGAATGAATTGTGATATAGCGCCGAATAAGCCACTGCTCTATTCCCGACTCGAGATCTATAAAGGACTCTAAGGGAGAGAAAATAGGGGGCCCTACACCATACATCCTGCTGCCTCGGGACGACTGCACGTTACATCATAGCAGCACGACCAAAGAGAAGACTTCGCGGTAAGCATGCGAGTCAATTAGCCCCTTGACCACTTCTGTCTCTGAACTCACTTGGCTTGTGGTCCGCCATTTCTGCCTGAAGTTCTGCCACCACCCGGACTCCCCGGCTTCCTTCTCTGCATCCATGCCTGAGTCAAGTGGGCTTTCATACCTGCAGGTTGCCTTATGCCGGTGGCCCCTCGATGGCCGGCCAACAATTCTGGTTCCGCGTTCGTCTAAACGACAAATGCGGCTGAGTTTGTTAAGTCGGGTTCGAGATCTTAAAAAGCACCCAAATTTCAGCGCGTGCCTTAACACTTTCCATCCTTATGGAATGATTGGACTTGGAAATATCCTTTCCGTGGAAAATAACATAGTGAAATAACAACACCCGCATAGAAGAAGTCACATGGAAGAAGTCATTCATAAAAGACTTCGGCAACTCACACTGGAATTGGGTAAACATTTCCGTCGAGCTGAGCCAATAGGGGACGACGGATTCCTTTGTGCTATGCGACGAGACGAAGAGGGAGACTAGATTCGAAAAACAAGGGTCAAGTAGGGGAGCCATCTCAGGTAGGGATCTCAACTACCAATTAACATAATAAAAATCCAGAATTTCAATAACAGGCTCTGCAAGACCTGACCACCTTGAAGAGTCCAAACCTATCCAAACTGAGATGCAAGAACCAAAAAGGTTCAAGCACAGAGTTTGATACTGAATGCACCCAAGAACCTGACTACTCGTCACAGAACTCAGATACGGCACAATCAGCTTCATCCTCATTTATTTCAACCGTGGCGTGTTGGATGAGGGGACTATAAGTGCACCAGTTGTCAAGCCAAAACTTGGCTGACTGTCCATTCCCGATATCAACTGCAATACCATTCTCTAGTACACCTCTGCTTTTCAGAATACTCCGCCAAGTGTAGGAATCTGAAGATTGAGCAGTGACAGAGAAGAAATCCAAGTTCCTCAGATATTTCTTCTTAACAAGATCTACCCAAAGAGCCTCTTTGTTTATGATGATTGACCATCCCAACTTCGCAAGAAAGGCAAGATTTAATTTCTTCAAATCTCTAATGTTGAGACCACCATGTTTTTTGGGAAGGCAAATCTTTTCCCAAGCAAGAGTATGCAGCTTCTTCTTTTCTGATGAATGACCCCGCAGAAAACCCCTCATGACTTTCTTTCTCAAACTCGTTAATGACATTGTCAGGCAACATAGTGGTTTGCATAAAATAGCTAGGGAAGGCACTGATGACAGAGTTGATTAGTGTAACTCTACCAGCCATAGATAAATGTTTATTGGCCCAGGAATTCAGACGTGCTTGAGTTCTACTCAAAAGGGAGCCATAGGTGAGTTTGGTGACCCTGCCGTAGATCATAGGCGCACCAAGATACTTGCCTAGATCATCTGTAAGAGAAATTCCACAATGGGAACTAAGAGCAGTAGCTTGAGATCTCATTATATTTTTTGAAACCAACATCTTCGATTTTGCAAGGCTTACCTTTTCTCCGCTGGCTTCACAAAAAGTATTTAGAATAGACATCATAACATTGAGTTGGGTAACAGAAGCTTCACCAAACAAGACAATGTCGTCTGCGAAACAAACGTGAGAAAGATAAGGCCCACGACTAGTGATAGATAGTGAAACCCAGTCCCCTTTGTCTACTGCATCATTAATCAGATGAGAGAGCTTCTCTAGACATAAGACAAATAAGTAAGGGGAGCTTTGCTTCCTGTTTCAGCTCCAAGGAAGGGTAGTGAAATGAGTAAGGCTGCCGGTTCGACTCAAATTACATTCCTTATGTTTCGCCTCGCGGTGGAGTTTTGCCTAAAAGCCGTCCATATGGAATCTCCTGGTCAGCTTGTGTCCCTGAGCTATTTCATATCCTTCGTCACCTTCTCCCTGTTCGCTGCGTAGCATCATATTCGCCCGCCTTCTTTGTTGGGTTTTTCTAGATCAATCAGGGTTGGACTAAGTCCATACATGTGTGATTAGTATCAGAAGCTTCTGTCAAAGCTGCATACCTTCTTTTCTGTTCGTCGACAAGATCGGCATTACCATGGCTTGTTCAACCAAACTTCCTGTTCGCAACCTACTTCCCCTCCTTCTGCTCAACAACTCGTTCAAGCAGTTGACCTCATTTCCGAAGCCCTATCTTCTTCGAGATTCTGACCTGACCTTTGAGTTGGCTTCATTGATTGCTTAATGGTTCAAATGTTAACCGGGTCCCCGATGTAGCAACAGAAGGATATGAAAGAGGGAGGGAATTTCTAGGTGAGCAGCGCAGCGGCTAACAAAATGATATAATAGCGTATATAGTCTAATAATGAGTAATCTTGGAATGATCATTAGAAAAGACCTCGTTGCATTATCCTCGATCGGCAACTTCTCCGATTGAAAAGAAGACTTTTTACAATTCTCTAACAGGCTTTTATTCGAATCGACTTATAAGCTCAGAGTCCACTGGAGTCGACTTAAAGGATAGGAGCGAAAGAAGGTGCTGCTACGTCTTTGACTTGATCACACCCCCGGTCTTCACTAGCAGAAATATGAGCAGTACTCCTTTGGCTGGTGCCAAATCAGGTGACTTAGAAAGGAGCTAAAAAAGTCTATTCTATTTCAGCCGATACGAATGTGTAATAAAGTAGGCGAACAGGAGCTTTAAACCCGCAGAAAGCCTCTTCTCTTAGAAGGATTGCTAAACGAATCCTATTATATATCGGCCCGAAGAAGGAGTCTACTCTGAATCTTCTGATCTTTCCTACTTCGCTCCCTTTTTTCTTTCTCTTACGAAATTGATTTAGATTCATCTCTGACCGATAAAGAAGAAACTGACATGTTGATAAATGAAACCCAAACTGATTCGCATTCGCCTATAGGATAGCAATAGCATCGGGAATGGAAGCTTGGGACCACTATCTACGATAACAACCCCATTCAGCTCATGATCCGGGATGTCAACTCTAGCGTGAGACAATCGGACTTTGCTTTGACACTGGTTTCGTAACCGAGTGAAAAATGCCTTGTGGTGGATTCATCATCTGGTCCTTCGATCGTCAGATCTGTCCAAGGAGAGGTGGTTATGTCAGAATTTGCACCTTTAATATATGAATTCTTTAAAAGAAGAAAAAGCCCATCACCAAACTATTGAATTGAAGACAAGTAAGTCGGTTCTAGCAAGTTCATAGAAAGAAGGCAGCTAGTCTATAGCTCAAGGAAAGACAAGAGCGATAAAACAACCCGAATATCTAATGGTTTGATCCGCCTGGAGCTGATTCTCTGATTAACGAGATTAGGTAAGAGACCAGTCTTGAACTAAACCCAAGGTCGGACTAAAGTAGATAGCTTTTCCGCCCACTTCTGAGATAATCCGAAGCCCTTATTGGGGCTAGTTATAAAGCTAGTTGTAAAGTAATAGCTTATCCTTCGTACGATCTGTGAAAAAAGTACATACCCTAAAAGCGCAGGCATGCAATTAGTCTGAGAGTTAGTTCGTTGGAGTGAAAGCGAAGTAAGCTTTTTCCGGTATATGAGACTCCAAGTTCAGGATTTCGAAAAGATCTTCCTATGAAACCGATTGTTTCAACCTTGGAATTGGGTAATTAAGGACGGGGTTTACTGCTGACTTTCTATCCGTGTCTGGTAATAGGCACTACTTCTTCGCCTTCCTCAACCTCATCATCTGTGGGTGGTACTGCTTTCTTTTCAGAGTCCTATTCCGGGTAGTCTTTTTGAGAGTCCTTTGCTCAGGGGTTAAGATTAGTTGCCTTGCCTTGGCCGAGCTCTCAAGCTGATATCTACTAAACTAAGGATGAGGGATCTCGGGTATAGATTGAAATGTCACCCGATCTATTAACTAAGCGGTGGTCTACGATCAGATCTTTGCGCTTCAACTTCCTTCTTTTCCCGGGCGATAGGATTCTGCTTCAACGATAGGATAGGCTTTTTGTTTAGGGTTTCGAATCCTAGTTTCAGAGAAATAATTGGAATTCTTGTATCCAACTTCTTCATAGCATTATCTATTATAAATGAATTTTCTAGCATTTGACTCCGTACCACTGAAGGATTTAATCGCATACTTGAAAGATAGCCCAGAAAGTCGAGAGAATATTTAGATAATTGATTTATACGGACTTTTCCTGATTGAGACCACACGTAAAAATAATATTGCCATAAATCGACAAAGTAATATTTCCACCTATTTATCAGAAGAGACGTATCTTTTGAGGCTAGAATTGCCTTTCCTTGATATCTAATAAAGTGTGTGAAAGGATCTTTGAACAACCAGAAGTTGTTCGGAAAATCATTAGAAAAGACTTCTACAAGATGCTCCGTTTTTCCATAGAAATAAATTCTTTCAAGAAAGACTCCAGAGGATGTTGATCGTAAATGAGAAGATTGGTTACAGAGAAAAAGGAAAATGGATTCATATTCACATACATGAGAATTATATAGGAACCAGAAAAATCTTGGATTAAAAATAGAAATAAATTTCTTTGGAGTAAAAAAACTCTTCAAATTACAATACTCATAGAGAGAGAACCGTAATAAATGCAAAGAGGAGGAATCTTTTACCCAGTAGCGAAGGGCTTGAATCAAGATTTCTAGAAGTATGGGGTAAGGTATTAGTACATCTAACACATAATTTAAATGGGATAGTTTGTCCTCTAAAAAAGGAAATATAGAATGAATTGATTGTAAATTATGAGATTTTGCTACTTCTTTCCCTTGTGAGTAAGATATTAATCTTAAGGAAAAGGGAATTTCCACAATGACTGCAAATCCCGCCGATATCATTTGAGAATACAAACTATTGTTGTGCCCAAAAAATGGATTTTGTTTGGAATCATTAGCAGAAATAATCAAATGATTCTGTTGATCCATTCGAATAATTAAACGTTTCACAATTAGTGAACTGAATTTTTTACCATAACCCTCATTTTCCAACAAAAGCATCGATTTATTTAAACCATGATCATGAGCAAGTGCATAAATAGACTCCCGAAAAATAAGTGGGTATAGGAAATCATGTTGGCGAGATCTATTTAGTTCTAAATATACTTGAAATTCCTCCATTTCAAATTTGAATCAAAGAAAAAAATAGTGGATCTATTCTATTGGCCAGACCTGGCTGGCTGCCTTCTTCTCGTTAGACCCCTCGGACCCTTCGTCGCTACTATTAAACACCTACTTCTTAGCATTGCGGATATGCGGACCAGACATCGTTCAAAACACCAAAAGGGGAAATAGCGCGTCTATATAATAAATAGTAGGAATTTACAACAATTCCATGCCGAGATTGAGCTGATCGATAGACCAGCCCTACTAAACATCTCCGGTTAACTCACCATCAGTCCTACAAATGTACTCAGTTAGTCTATCGGCAAACCTTATTCGCATAACTCCTTGCTTTAATGCGGCATGAATACCGATTACTGTACGAAGGATTCCTTTGTAGGCATAGCTGCCAGGACGAATCCCGAAGATCCTAACATTCGTTCTCTTCGGCATGAACAATGGATGCTCTGAGTAGCCCTCCCTGGGGTGTGAGTTGCAATTGGATTATTTTCGGAACCTGTGCTTGCACTGGCCGGCCTTACGACTGGACTAGACCGCTTCGCTTGTACCACAACTCAAGCCGGAACAAAAGGATTTTTCTACGACCTCCAATACCACTTATTTAGCACGTTGTTAGCGGATTTAACTGAGTCAACCAGACCAAAGCCAGCTACCTTCTCCATCCTCCTCATCAGAGACAGCGTCGTCAAACATGATGCTATCATCACCTTCATCATCGTCATTCCACTCCTCCCAAGTGGATTCTTTGTCATCAAAATTCCCAGTCACTCTATCCTTATAGGAAATCCCTTGCAATGGAACAGTGGTCGAAGGACTAACAGCAGTCCCATCTTCATGCAACGCCTCATCACTCTCATACATCAGTCCTCTATCAGGGCTGACTTCCGACCGGCGCTTCTTATACTTCTTCTTAGAGCGGCGGAGGGCTTCATCTCTAAGATCAGTGCTCGGAGAGTTCTCCATCCAATGATTAGGATAAAACGCATCATTAAAGAAGGAAGAAAGGGATTAGCTCGGTAGGAAGGCTTAGCTGCGGTGCCCCTTTGCGACCAATTTCTCGTGTGCATTAATAAATTGACTTTCAGATAGCTGATTCATCAGTTTCTAGGCAAGTTCATGGAATCGATAGTACCCCTTTACTTTAACAAAGAGCTAAAAAGCAGATTAAGGGTCTGGTGGAATAAAGGTAGGTCTCATTTCACTTCATCTACCAGTCTTCTTGTCTGCCCCCCTAGTAGTTGCTGGAGAGGAAACCCCAATCGACTCAATTGAAGAAAGACCATGTTTTTAGCTTACTTTGAGATTTCCCCCCTTTACGATTGATTCATTCAACCGTGCTTATGTATTCCCCCGAGGCTCACCGTGAACGCCACTTCGCCATACCAACTACTTCTTTAGGGAGGAAAGAAGATTCAACCCCTTCTACTTGTTATGGATATGTACTCCGAATCTCATACTTCCTAAACCGGTGAACTAAATGCTCGTCAGCTTAATGAAAGAAATAGCACTTCTCCATAACCGGATCCAGGAAGAACAACCGGGACTGCCAATCATGATGCTCTATCAAAGGGGGTTCTTACGTGGGGTTTTAGGAGCTATTAAGTGAGTCACTTCTTCTTTCACGATCGATGGGCAATCCTCTTGCAAAGACCGGCTCTTAATTTATGGTTTATGAAGTGGGGGTTAACGGGGTTAACGAAGGGGCAAGACCTCATCCAAGTTGAAAGCGATTGTCCGATGTGAGCAAGTTCTTTCTTTGTAGGAAGTGGTAGTTCCTATCTCGTCTCGCACGCGTGCGGATAAAGTACAGGCGCGCATGTACATGACACACATACATACACACACATGGACACCCGCGAATTAGAACACGTACGTGAAGGTTAGCTTTTCCTCTCCTAAAAGTAGAGGTTTTGCAGCTTCTTTCCCGTTGTTTACATGGCGATTCCGTACTGGCGAGAGGGGGAAGCCATTTGTTTACATGAACCCTATCGCTTGTGTGCAGGTGTCTTCCTCTTGGCGCATATCGACTTCCTCCCTCTTTGATCACTTCCTCTTCACCTTACTATTGGGCGCAGAAGATGCGCCCCTAAGGCAGGACTAAAGGGGAGCTCTTCTTATGACTCGTTTCTAGATTCTGTCTGAGATTCGGAGTTTGCCTTGAGTCAATACATGGCATCAAGTGAAGAACCAGCTTTATACCTCAAAGCTTTACGGCTCAGCGCTTTCGACTAGCCTGCATTCGTTCGGTGGGCTAAGGGATTCAGTCCTCCCTATTTCTCCGCTTCGGAATTAAGCTGCTAGAAAGCTTGACCTTGGTTAGGGATTCTTATGAGATTATTCAATCAAGTGCGACTATTCGGAGAGGTTCCCGCTAAAAGGGAGTTTAATTAAGCCCGAAAGAATGAGTAATGGGCATGCGATATGCTTTCGAAGCGTAAGAGGCGAACGGTTAAAATGATATATAAGATATAAATCGATACGAATAATCAACTAGAAAAGCAGAGAATAGAATCGAGGAAGCTCCAATTGCTCCTCTTGAATGAGTTTCAGGTGGATAGGCAAGCTCATAGGTCTAGGTGATGGCAGACGGATCCCTTTAAACCTCTATGGCATTAAGCTAAGGTCTTGCGGAGCCTTCACTAAAAGTAAAAGCCTCGAACTCATATTCCGGTGCGATAGTCTCCGGTTCAGAATCTTTCCCAGTTGAATAGCCTGGTATTCGTGCTAAGCCCCTTACTTCATCAAAGCTATCCTATTTATTGCTTCGGGTTAGAGCTCGAGTCGGAGGCGAATCAGATCCCTTAGATCGTTCAGAACTGAAGACATAATAATTGGATTTATAAGAAATGCCAAGTAAGAACCTAGAGCTCTAAGGAAGGGGTCATTCTTCCCCTATAGATATGCCAGCCCCCTCTACAATTCCATAAGAGCAGATTCTTCATTAATAAGCCAACCATAACCATTGTTCTGAAACTTGGACTATAACTTAATTACAGGCCATTGTCTGAACTGAAATTTAAACTAAGAGTACTTTTAGTTACAGGCCTTAAATTGTTCACAAAATACTGAAAAGCTTAAAAGTAACTACTCTATTACAAGAGCTTCAATAATGATGCTTCCCCACGAACTGCTGGAAGTAGGCAAGGGCTTCATTACATTTGCTGATGGTGCCATCCAGGAAATCAGCTACAGGTTGGAGGCGCTTGTCAAATGGCGCGACGCATGGCAGTACGTTCCTAGCCTGATCCCTGATGTCCTCTATCTGTTGCAGCCCAGTTTGGATCTTTTCAAGCAAGAAGCGGATCTGATCACACCTCTCTTCATAAGCCCTTCGCTGAAGAGATCCTTGGTCTTTCAGGTCATAACATTCAGCTCTGAGCTTCGCATATTGCTCCTCCAAATTCTTGAGCATCCCATTCACTTCCTCAAACTCTGCTTTGTTCAATCTAGCTGTCTTCTTGTGGAATTCTAAATTTGCCTCTGCCTGGGCTTTGGATACTTCAGCTGCCTTCACTCTGGCTTTTTCCTCCTCTAGCTTATTTCGAACCCTTTCATTTTCCTCCCTAGTTCTTTTTAGGTTGCGATCTAAAGTCTTCACCTGCTGATTTCTGATAGAACTTTCTTCTTTCTCAGAATCCAATCTTTCCTTGTAATATCTTGTTGCAAGGTGGCTAGCTTTGTTCATCTTTTCCAACCTTACCCTTTCCTTGCATTCTACTTTGAAGTCCCCTTTTAGCTTTTGATTCTGAGCTTCAGCTTTTTCCTTCAGCTTCCTTGTATCCTTGATTTCCTCCTCTGCCTCTCTCAGCTTTGCTTCTGCTTCTCTAGCCCTCCTTTCCACCTTCTCTTTTTCCAAAATCAGCTGTTGGTTAACTTTTGCTAATCTCTCAGCTTCCGTACCCTCTCTTAACCTTTCGTACTGGATTGTCAACCTCATGAAAATATCCTCCATTTCTTCACCCACTATTGCATTGGGATCAGTAGGAGGGGGTACCTTGATGTCCTTTACCCTTTTGCGGTGCCAGTCTGGGTATTCGGGTGTAACTCCCGTAGATCTTCCGAATTTCCCGACGAAGACCATCTGGTGTAAAGTCTCCCGGAGCTCTTGCGCCCTCTGCTTTGAATAATCCTTCCCATACTCTATATCAACACTGTTCAAACCATGAGTGGCTGGAATAAACTGTTCACCTCCAAATTGTCTTCTGACCATTATAGGAGAGTAGCTCGTTACGCCCCATAATCCAAACTACGGTACCCAGGGATTGGATCCACAACAATATGCCACAGAGGTCGGGTGAAACCATGGGGCGACCCATTCAACTTGGTCACTCTTAAGGGTCCCTAGAAATTCGATCCATTGCCCCTTGAACCAAATAGTCAATAGCTGAGCACACCCTTTAAATCTTCCCCCTTTAAAGCGACAATGGTTCAAGGATCTGATAGTTTCTGCAAGGATGGCTGGGACCGGATTGTTGCCTCTTTTGATGGAATCCACTAAGTGAACGATGCATCTATGTGTCCAAGTGCCCTGGGAAAGACCACCATTCCGTAAACCAAAACAGCCATAACATCCTGTCCTTGTGGAGTATTCAAGCTGTTCCTCACGAAGTCTAGGAGACACTGAATTTCCAGCCCGCTGGAATACCCCTTACTTTTCCAATACTTATCATATGCGGACTTCTTGACTCCCATAAGATCAGTTAAGACAGATGTTGGTGTTGACTTGTTTCCCTTCATATAAACTCTGGTATCCTTATTAATGGCTTTGAACCTCAGAAGCTGGGCATATTCTTCAATGGTTGGGACCATATCTACTTCATTAAACGTGAAACATCGGTATGAACGATCCCAGTATGGAAGCATCCCTCTGATCATATTGTCATCCACTTTCACTTGGATGAGTTGCACCACTGCCCCATATTTTTCAGAAAATTCCTGTTCAGTCATCCTCATCTTCCTCCACAATCCCCAAAGCTCAGTAAAATCGTTCTGTTTCAAGTCCAAAGAAATTGAATCTGGAACCTCTGATTGAAAATCCTCGGGCAGATTGTCCCCATAAAGTCTCTGAGCCAACATGTTCCTATGCTGGACGTGTGCTGGGTGTCTGTCCCTCAAGTGCTCTGGCACAAAAGATTCCAAGTCGTCCTGATCCCGCATCATCTTTCCCTATCCCACTTGTAAAAAGGGGAAAGACTTCCTCAACGGCTAGATAAATAGCTGGTGATATTACTTCACAAGTTGAGTAAAGAGAAAGAACAGACCTTCAATAAACCCCAGAAAAAAGGGATTGAGTCTTTTCTCTCAAGAGCGAGTTAATCAGCGCTTATTGAACATCCATCTGAAGGGTGAAGCGAATAAGTCGGAAAAGACATGGGAGCTGTTGAGGGAGCTAGCCCGGCAGGTCAGTGAAAGGAAGCACCTCTCGAAAGTCTACTCGGTGAATTAATTAATTCGAGATTGAGTTACTCACTTTAAGTTTTCCCGTAAAAATAGGCATCGAGTTAGTTTCCGGTAACAAATTGAATTAGAAATCTGATAAGTTGAGAAAACCCGGGATTTTAGGTCTCCACGTGATTTCCGGTAACAAATTGAATTAAAAATCGTTAAAAATGAAGACTTTTGCCACTAGGGGAGATAGAAAGTTTAAGATTTTGAATGATCTCGTAGAGTGAAATTCGCATAATGAGCTTTTCCATATATATTGGACTCAAAAAATCTAATTTCAATCGACATCGTAGAGGGAAATTATCGAAGTGTCATTTCTCCCCTTACGAGAATAACTCTTTCGGTTTACTCTGAGGAAAAGCTAACCTTCCTATTTCTCGGGCATGAGGAGATTATTAACTAGCCCCATAGGATTACTCAAGCGGATCCATAAAAGAAAGGCTCGTTACGACCAGAGCAAAGGAAAAGTAAGAGAACACAGTACTTAACAAAACTCCAGGGACTATAAAGAGCTCTTTTTCCGCTGAGATGGAAAGTTATCCCACAGAAGCAGTTGGGAGAGAAAGATTCCATGAGATTTCCGGTGATTGCAAGTTGAGATAATCCCCTGCTTTCAAATCCACTGGTCAAACACACGGGCGGGATTTATTAAGCTCAGAAGGGGGAGTTTGCTTGCTCTGTATCGACTCTATCTATGTTTACGGTACACTCGACTCGAGGTCTTTTGAGCCTTATTTTGAAATTAGCTTTGGCCAATTGCTTTCACTCAGCGGATCCATCTCCTAACAGTCAGATAATGGCCATAGATGATCCATGGCCCGTCCTCAAAGTCAAACTGAGGATCCTCTCTTTTTCATTCATTCAATTCACTTATTATTATATACTATATTTATCGAGAAGGAATCCCTTTTCATCGATCGGTTCAAGGGATTGCTTGCTAGTTTCAGGGGTTGAAGATAATACATCAATGGGATGTTTGCTTACTTTGACATTCACGTTAAGAAATTGAATTCGAAATCCCAGAGTCAAGAAAATCGTGTATTCGGCTCACCATGACTTGTTCGCTTCCCTACGCGTTTACCTGTGGTACAGTTCTATTCGTCCTATTCGCTGCTAATACTTCTAAACTCTGTTGAGAAAGCGGTTCAAGCATAAAAAGAATAACTCCTACCTCTTCTTGAAGATGAGAGAATCGATTCGGACACGAAAGAAGATGCAAGCGGAAGTACTAATTGCGTATAATGAATTGCATCGACAGCATCGGCATCTTTGCCCATGAAAGAAAGCCCCAAAGCCTATTATTTATTGGCTCAGTTAGACCCTAGCCTTCCTGTAGCGGCTTGAGGGACGGGAACTCTAAAATCTATATATCAGGCAGGAGGGGTTACAGGGCGGACTCCACTCGTGGATTGGAAGAGGCTGCTACATATATGCTACCTCCAAAGGACGAAATTAGTACACAAACAAAGTAAAGTTAAGTTACTTCGTCATGTACATAATCCCTTCTTGCTGCTCTCGCAGCTCTTGCTCCAATTAGTCGAAGACTTTTGGCTCTTGGGAGACAGTCTCTGACTGGAATAGCTTTATATAAAGGAGAGGCTCGAAAAAATAGAATCCTATTTATCCATTGACGATTCAGTCCTTGATTCTTAGCAAAAAGGAAGAATCGAGGCATCGGCCAAGTCCGAAAAAAATAGAAAGCAATGGCTTAGCCAATGATGGATTGATTGACCAAAGATCTAAACCCGACTTACTTGGTCAGGCATCTTCGCCGATCTAATGAGAAAGATTCCGTCTTTGATCCATTACTTCCGGGGAAAACATTTCTTTTGAGGCAACTGCACTTGGTCAGTAGAACATAGTCTCGGCTGGACCTAGATCGCCAATGTTATGGTTGAGCAGGTCTCGCAGCTAAGGAAGGGGGATGGGGACCTCTGTCGGAGCAAGCTAAAGAGCCCTTCCTTTATATCTATATGTTGATTGATGCCCTCAGGTTCCTTCTCTTCTTTTAAGGACAGTAGCAAGAAGCGCTTAACTTAAGGAGATTGCGCCGGCTTCAGGACCTAAATAATAAGTGAATCTGGAAGTGACTCCGCTAATGCCCTAAAGGCCTTTCTTTCTAGCCCTAGAAATCAGTCCACTAGAAAGGGATGCGTGAAAAATAAGAGAATCTAGTGAAAGCAGAACCAGCGCTTAAGAAAGAGTAGGAAAAGTTGGCACGTCTTTAACTTGGCTACGAAACTAGGTTATTCTTCCCCTCTCGAAAGAAAATGCTTTCATCTAAGATCTCCCCTGAGCCTGCTAACTCAACTCTTCTTTCTTAGTGTTATCAATGAATTTCTTCCTTACCGGAATTCGGAGGGAACCCTTAGGTTTTCGGGGCATCTTTCGCTTGACTTTTGTGTTGCGAGTGTATGCGTCCACCACGGTCAGGGCTATCACAGGTATCTTGTACCTAGTTAAGGTGCAGCTTTGTTTGGTCTTGATTCTAGACTAGACTGGAAATAACCCTATGACTATTCATTGAAGAAGCTTAAAAAGAAGCTCTTGCTCACCGATAAACCCCATTCGCTGCTACACAGCTCCCCTCTTTCGACTCTTCATCGCGCTGTGGCGAAGTAGCAGTTTAGCGGGCTAGCGCTAACATTCGAACTGGCATACGAACGAGCCAACTTGGTACGTAGAATTCGTCCTCTGAGACCATTCCCAACGCAAGATCTCTGCTAGCTATCGCTCCCTCTGATGCTTGGTCGGGGAAGGCTATTACCGCTCCGTGGGATTACAGTTCTCATAGTGAAGCCTAATTAACTATCGATAGAAAAGGGGACATTCCTAATCTTTCTAATGTGAGAGGTTGGGTCAGTAAATGAAGATTCTTCGATTAGGGAAGAGATCAGTGCTTATTATCCAAGGTAGGTTTCTAAAAACAAGTCAACAGGAACCCCTATAACACAAGTCCTCAAACCCCAGGCAATAAACAACCTAAAAGATAAAGAAAGTCAGTCAGTCTTCCGATTTCTTAGGGACTCGTGTTATAGCCCACTCCATACCAAAATCTACTTCAGCTCCTATCACCCCTTCTCCTTATGTCGAATCTCCAATAACCCCTTCGCAGCGAATCAGCTCACCTGAATTCGTCCTGAAACTATTAAGAGAGAAGAAAGAACGGATTGATTCCATTAAATCACTTATCGGACTATATGCCTTACCATCTCAATCGTACTCTGCCCCCTTCGCTTACTCAAGTAGAAAGAATAGGGATGGGGGAATAAAAGGGGATGGTAGATAGGCTACTATTGTATTTCCCATGGGATAGTCTTTCCTATTGACTTGCTTTGCTGAATCTGCTTGAGCAAATAGAGCTAGAACAAGGAATGGCGAATCGATAGTAGATGGTTCTGAAGCAAGGGCGTTACTAAAGGGAAGCCCCTTACGCCTTCAGTCTTGCAGCTGCAGCAGAAGAGTTCCGATCGATCCAACACAACAATTTCCCTAGCTCCTCTATCCAGTGCGCCTAAAGCAATTGGTTATGCAAGTGAAATAGAAGAAATTGCTAGAGGACCGGGGACATTCCTATCAACCCTAGGCGAGGTTTCTAAAGCGATTGAGTCTTCTCTTGCTTCGGGAATGAGGTGAGACCTTGTTGTATCTCTCAAGATTGAAGACTAATTAGTTGCTTGAGAAGAAGGGTTTTCCACTAGTAAGTTAGGCAGAGCCTTTATTGACAGCACCGGGAAGTCCGAATTCTAATTGAATAGAGGGATTGCAGACTTATTACATGCAATTCTTTCTTGAAAAAAAGGATTTCATTCATGTGATACGAATTCTCTTTCTTCTTATGAATTGAGATTCATTCGCTAAATCGAATATCGGTTTTGAAGAATTCGTACTGTCTCTTCGCCTAGTATTTGGCCTATGAATTGCTTCGGGTAAGAAGCTCAATCCCTTTTTCGGCCTGGGATTTATTAGCTGTTGTTTAAAGCCTGTTGATTGACTCTTTCCTCAGCACCCGATCGATAAGGAAGCTACCTATTTATCTAGCCGTTGAGGCAGTCTTTTCCCATTCCCTTTTATATGTATTTCCTCTGTCATGGTACTAAACCAATTGTAAGGCTTAAAGTGCTTCTGCTTATTTGTTTTTATGGGGAATATCATCTCAGGCTGTTGCTATCCTTCCTATGAGCTACAGGCTCTCTCTCTCCGCAAGACCTGCCCGCCTTCCCATTAAAGCTCTCGGTTATTGGACTATGGGAAGAAGGAATGCAACTCAACTACTTGCCTAAGCAAGACAGAAAAGAGGAAGCTTCATGCCTTTCATCTGGTTTCACTCGGGGGTTAAGAGTGAGGGTGGTCCACGATCAGGTCGTTGCTTTTGTCTCGGATAGCCTTTCCTTTGATATTGTTATAGGTTCTCCTCTTGCTAATGCTTTCCTTTAAACTCTTCCTTCTCCTTCTGTCTCTCTATCTCGCCTAGTCATAAAGGAATAGGTTCCGCAGAAAATGCAGCTAGAGCCTTTCCAGCTATACCTTCTTTCTTGACAACCTGAAATAGAAGTCAGGCATTCTATCTTCCCCTCCGCCAAACCCGAAAGCAACTTCTCTATAACCTACTCCCAAACCAAATCGCCATTTTTCCAATAGAAGCCGTGGAAGGCCGAAAATAAGGTTTCCACCTTTGCACCACAAGATAATGATCCAAGATCTTCCAGGGTCCTCCTGACAGAATCTTAGCAAGCGTGTTTTTATCTTGGAGCTTTCTAACATAGTATCCATACCCCAAATCAATCATTTCATTCTCCTCATTGAGACTCCAAAGCTTTGTGAGCCTATCCTGGAAAACCTGGAAAGTAAGAGACCGCCCAAGCAGCTTGACAATAACAGAGTTACGCCATGGCTGTCGTAGAGAGGCCCTACGCTCCTTATCCACGTTCACGAAAGGTATGCCTTCAGACCTGACAGGTCGTCATCCGAGAACGTGACATCATCCTCTAAAGCAACCTGATCAATGATCCCCATCTCCATGGCCTCCGATTCAGATTTATTACCCCAAATCAGGGTCTGTTTAAACGATTTCTCCCAATGGTTTTGAATCTCCCGCGTCATCGAATCATCCTGCATCGTTTCATCCACATCCTTTGCCTTCTTAGTGCTCCTTTCAATCTGATCAGTTTCTTCCGACGAGAGGCTCTGACAAGACCTCTTGCGGCTGTGTTTCCATGTTTTAGTATATGGCGGAGTAGCGAATACCCATATGCCTCACTTCCCTTCAGAAATAGACTCTCACGCTGCGTTACGGGCAAGGGGCATTGTCTGACCTATTTACATTGGACCGAACTAGCATCGCCAAATATGACTTTAATAGTACCCGGTCGTACCTCTTTCTTGAAGTGGAGGATGAATGGCTCTCTCCGGGAGTCTAGATCCGTGGGTTGTTGATCGTAGGTAGGCCGATCGATCTAAAGGTTGTAAGGTTTTCGAAAAAGGAACGAGTTGAAGTCAAAAGAGGAGTTTCATCCTGGGGAAGCTTCCATTATATTTGATAGGGCGAATCTTGCTTCTTTTCCCTGGAAAATAGGATTCTGGTGAACCGATGTAATTTTTCCGCTTAACGTAAGGCTTCTTCTCATCTTTAGAGCTAGGCAGGTACGCTGAGCCGCGTAGCAACTCGTTATCAAAACCTGTCGTTCGGACTCCACTCCCTACCTATACCATTAAGACAAGATAATGGTAGAGATAGCCCCTCAAACAACCCCAAGGAATAGAAAGGGGATAGTAACTCTTGGTTAGGGAATGAAGACGATACGAAAATTTGATTGGGGTAAAAATTATGTCCCCGCTCCCTTTCCTCCCTCCGTTCTAGCCATGACGGAAATTGGATGGGGGGCTACTTGGTGAATATCGGCAAAACTTCAGTCGTCCAGGCAGAACTGGTCGGCGTTAAGGAGGGGCTTAAGCTAGCCGTAAAGTTCGGGGTTCAGCCTTTCTTAGTGCAAGTGGATGCGAGTTTGGTGGTTATTCTACTCCAGACTTCCTACAACTCTCACGGACATGCCTATGCCCATCTAATTATGGACTGTAAGCAGCTACTTTTCAAGCTTTCATGAAGTGATTCTCCGTCACATATGGAGAGAGGGCAACAGATGTACCGACGCCCTTGCTAGGAAAGCAGATGCTCGCCTTCTTTTTATACGCTAATGGAAGCAATTCAATTCCCGACTCATAGAAAGATAGGAATCAAAGCCCAAGCATCAGAAAGAGACTTTATAAAGATATCCGCTGGCTCGCATGGATCGGGATGAAAGAAAACTACCAGAAAGGGCTCCACGAGAGAACGAATTTCATAACCAGGGCGAACTCCTAGATAGGCGCTTGTAGCAGCAGCGGTAGAACCTTCTACTACATTTGTAGAATAAGGAGTTGAAGCAAGAAATAATAGAGCAGGGCTCCCTGGGGCATAAGATTAAGTTGGAAGCTAAGTTTCACCCGTTTAGGGTTGTACTCAATTAAGGCGTAGAACAGCTTCTCGTTCGCCTTGTTGAGTCCATGCATGTAAGCTCTAATGATTTCTTCATCTCCAACACCTTCCACTTCCAGACTTGCGTCTTGAAAACGTTTTGTGTAAGACTCCAAGGACTCATTCGGTCCTTGTCTAATGCTGTAAAGGTGAAGGGCACTCTTTCCAATTCTCATTCGACTGTGGAAGTTTGAGAGGAACGACCTACTCAACTGTGTGAAGTTTACAATGGAGCCATTTTCAAGCTTGTTGTACCAAGTGAGGGCTAACCCAGAGAGCGTGAGTACAAAAGCTCGACAGTGCATTGCGTGCGTCGGACGCCCTCTGCAACTCCATCGATGACTTGTAATGAGAGAGGTGTTCTCTCGGATCTCCAATTCCATTATACTTCATCTTCGGAACTTTGAAACCAGGGGGGAGTTGGTTCCTGTTGGACGACCACAGATAAGGGGGAACTTTCTGTGTTTAAGAGATCAATCAATTCAGCCTCTCCCTTGGCTCTTGCTTCTCGTTCCTTGTCTCGTTCTTCCTTCAACTGGGCCATTTCTGCTTGGAGTTTGGCCACTGTGCTGAGCAACGTCAGGTTTACATCTGTTACATCTGCTACGACTCCTTGAGACTTTCCATCATCCCTCTTCCTGTTTACATGGGAGGAACTTCTAACGGACATCTCTGTCACTTGGTCGTCTTTGGCCTTCCACCAATTACTGGTGTGATATTGTGTAGAGCAGATTGTTTCAGGTGAGGCCGAATGCTTTCCATTACGTTATGCCATCCTTGGTCACGATGTTGTCATCACGGATTCTAAGGTAGCTGAGGTCTATGTAACAGAGTTGGGAAATCTTGGACTAACTATCAGTTACCAGAAATCCCTCATTTCTTACTCTGGGGCAGCCGAGTTTGCCAAGTGGTTTCGCATCCGGGCTATGTGACCACTGAAGCTCACCTCGAATCATCAAAAAGGACTTACCCTTACGTGGGAAATGAGCAGTCAAAGAATAAACTAAACCAAAGAATCTCTTAACCCGTGTTTCCCGATGTCACTGAAGACAGAAAAGAAAGCCATAAATTCACTTTAATACGGTCTCTAGCCGTTCCTAGGATTCCGTCTATCAATCAGAGTAGACGAAACGAAAGAAGAAGGAGGGCTTTCAGCGCCTTTTTCTCTTGTTGAAGCATAAGCCGCATTTACAATGATCTACCTTTCACAACGGCGCACGATTCCCGAGATACTTGGTATCAAGCAGTTCTGCCATTTAATCTGTGTAAAAATCCCGCCTATCAGACAGCTTTCACTTGGCCTGATGCTTAAATATCTTCATGATAATTGCGTGAATGATGAGACCGCCAAAAGACTAAAACGAGCTTTTGCCTGCTCGCTTTTTCACAAGCCGAGAAAGATGTGTGACTCACTTCCGAACTCGCTGGCTGTGAACTTACTTTCAAAATTGATTCACTCGTCTTCCTGTAGGTCGTAACTCTAGGTATTCACTTCCCTGTCCTCTTAACGATTATGGCACTGTTGGGAGAGTGTTATGGAAAAAGGTTACACAAAGGCGATAGGTTTCAAATGCGAGTAATGGCAGGAAAGACTATTCTTTTATCGGGCAAAGGGTTCACTTTCAATGCCGAAACTAGCAAGTTGAATGGTCGAATAGGGCTTTCCCCAAGAGCTTTACAATCAAAGCAGTGCGCCAGGGCACGAAGTGGCTCTCGTTTTTCCTCCACCGAAAAGGACGCACGAGCACCAGAGACAACTGCTTCCTACGAATCAGAAACGGCATCATCAAAACAGACATCACCATCATCACCATCAACATCCCAATCCGGAAAAGTCTGTTTTTTCAGATGGTTTAACCCCAATCAATCGATCCCTATAGGATGTATTCTGAGATGGGGGATTACTCCCACCGTCAACCATCCCCTCCTCACAAGCCTCAATCATATCCTCTTGATCATTAGAATCAGTGCGAGTCCGCTTGAATTTCCTGAAGGAACGTGGGATATCTTCTTTCGACGTTGGAGCCGAGAGAGAATCCTCCATCGCAAAGCAAAACAACCAGATATCCCCTCTTCTTCTTCGTCTTATCCTTTTGTTCGAGCTTTGCTTCTTTCTATAATGTTGACTACTTTAGTACAACAAGAGGTATATAAGTTAATACACCTTTAGACTTATTTTTCCAATCTATCTCTCTTATCGAATGAATGAGCAGGTAAGTACATTTATCTTCCCCCTTGACTAAGCATGACCGGTCGATTGACTGACCATCTAGGTAGCGAGTGATTAAGACAGCCCGATGAGCTAATAAGTCAAGAACGTTTATCTTGACCTACTTTTTGCAAACTTCTACCGAGCGAGATTGAGAGATGAAGCGGGCAAGCAAGATCGTTTATTTCAATAAGGAATGCGAGTAGGTTAGATCATAAGGACTCCTAAGAGAGTAATAAGAAAGGAGAAAAAAGGACTCATATAACTGACAAAAGTTCATTATGCTCAAAAACTGTCGGAAACTCACCGCGTGATGGAGTGATAGATTGATTTGATCTATCAATCACAAGAAAAAGCCCTTACCCAACAAGATCATCTTCTTAAGGTTAAGCTTTAGCCTATCCTATTCGTCGCTATGCCAACTACTCAATTTTGATTCCCTCAAAGACTTAAAAGAAGTACTCAGCTTGTTAGCAGCATTGCGGATATAAAGAAAGGCACAAAAGCTTGTGAGCCGCTACGCTGAAAACCTCTACTTCCTTTTGGCATGACAAGTGGATTGGGAACTCATCTATTGCTGAAAGCTGCAATCCTGACATACCTTTGCATGTAAGAAATCTTCAAGTAAGTGATTACTGGAAGAATGGTGAGTGGGATTGGACACAACTACAGTCTCTGCCTGATGATATCATTAAAAAAATTTCCCTTATTCCCCCTAAATGTAAACGAAGACTGACCAAACAATATGGTCTGCCTCACCAAATGGAGATTTCTCCGTTAAGTCAGCCCATGATCTTATAATTTATCGGGAAAAATCTAGATTTCTGTTGGAACAAAGTGTGGAAGCTTCCTATTCATCCAAGACTTATAAGTATTTTATTGTGGTTATTGGGGCACAACCGATTACTAACAAGAAAAGCATGTTTTAAAAGATCTATCACTACCTCGGCCAGCTGTCCCCGTTATGATGCTTCAGTGGAGGATATATTACACTTTCTTAGAGACTGCAACAATTCACAACAAGTATGGACCAGGTGGCTACATGGTGCAAGACTTTACCATTTTAACTCTTTGTCTCTAAAGGGGAGTGGCTCCGGTATAATTTATCTAAGCAAACTTTTCTAGTGCTTTTGCTCAGACAGCCTTTATGAACTAAAAGTGGAAACAAACGTTACCAGCTAGAGTGCTAGAGTCAAAAGATTGGCCTACCTACCGAGCTGAGTAAGCTAGAGCTCCCGCCTTTATTCCATTAGAAGCCCGAATACGTTACCCTCGACTTGATCCATTATTACTACTTCTGAGTCTTTTCTTCCTTCCTACTGGTGGGCTTCCAGCGCCTCCTGTCAATCCGAAAGAGCTATATTGTATTGATAGTACGAGCATAAATAGCTGTTTCCGCCCTTTGGTTTAGCAGAGAGAGACTATGAAATTAACCCATTTCTTAGTTCTTTCCGCAAGAAGAACGTAGACGCTATTTGCTGCACCAGCGCTTGATAGGAGAAAGAAAGATATTCCCGAGTAGATAAGGAAGCGACGAATGGTTACATATGTAATTTCGCCACGAGGACTGAAAGAGCAAAGCAATGAAGTTATCTACGGTGACGCTGCCTGACAGCCTCCCTCCCTTCTTCCCTGGCTGATAATAGATGGTGGCACTCTTTCCTCTACAAGGCCTCACTAGAAGGGCGACTGAATCTCAGGTACCCAACTCAGGGAGGAAAGCCAAGACAGGTCGGGACATCACAGAAGCACGGCCGCGGAACCGGCAGGCAGCAAACCATACGAGAATAAAGAAGCATAAACCTAGACACTCACGAGCCTTCCTTCAAGAGGCCCTAACGAACAGGTCCTTTTTTCGAGCTTTATTGAATCTGCATCTGCATCCCTTAAATCTGGTTTTTCTCTCGGGTGAGGAATGGAACTCTGAAGCTAGTCGAACTTGCTTGAACTGAATCTGGTTGAGCTCTCGTTTCTAGATTTGCCTAGGACTAGGAAGACAACCTAATCTCCCGAATTCTCTAACCGGACAAAGGTTTCGCACCTTAACCAACTCGCTTTCTAGCTGTTCACTTGGGGAAACCCCGTATAAAAGTAACATCATTTCATTCCCTAGAAAGAGGAAGAGAAGACTCAATCCCTAGCTCTTACTCCGAGCCAAAGGAAAGTAGTTCGGCTGGCTGGCTAAGCTTCATGGCATTTATAAGGCTCTGCTAGCTACCATCCATGAGAGCATTACCAATAGGTAGGCTCAAGGAATAAAAAGCAGAAAGACAGTAGACCAAAAACAAGGTTGTTGAAAGAGCTTTAACAGACCTTTCCCCATCAAACCCGAGAAACTAAGGATTACAGTAAGGAGGGTTTCCATAGAATTCTTTTTCCTGGTTTCATGCAAGTCAATGGAAAGCTTCAACTTCCTAGCTCTTGTTAGGGAAAAGAGAGGAGCGGATTAACATCAGCAAAGAACATCAAAGGAAGCAAGGGAACAGCAGAGCAGGCTTACCCCGAAAGCCAACCCTCAATAAATAGACCCGACAAAGAACAAAGAGGTTAAACAGCTCTACATAATAAACCCCACGTCCTAAACCTCGGTCAACGGAACAACCATACTTTTTCAGTCACAACGAGAGAACTCCTAGCTCATTGCCCGAGAGAGTGAGTGCGATGAAAAGGTCATACTTGAAGCCTGGGAAAGAGCGGAAAGTCAGTAGGCCAGCAAGGAAAAGGCAGAGTTCGCTTTTTCCTTTGGTCTTTAGTTCTGGAAAGAATCAATATGTCATGAGAGGGAGGAAGGGTCTGACTATGAACATCAGATGCAGCTTGTGTCAAGATCTCGATGATCAAGACCGGTACTTGCCTGCAAAGCCCCTGTATCTTAGGCCGAGCGAGAAAGATTGGAGGAGTAAGCTCCGTCAGCTCTTCGTTGGTTGGCCGCCCTCCTACTGAAAGACAGAATTCCGCTCTAGGTGGCGGGCTAGGTAACATAATGGAGGACGTAGGAAAGATTGATATGTATGATATAGAAGGATGTAGCTCAAATGTAGGCAACCCGTGAAACGATCCGGGTCATCGTATAAAGCTCTACTCCTTCGTCTATAGCCCAAGAAGAGAGGCCTTCCTGGATACAGAACTCCACTATGTTCATTAAGCCATCTTTCGTCACGAGGAGATTTTCTTTTGTTGATGCGCCATCTATCCCATTGGCGTAAGGCCAGTGGGGAATGTATTAGATGAGCGCCTTCATTGAAAGTCTATTGGAGCATGACATGTGGGACTGGTCAAAGTGGAACAACCTTAGCGGCCTTAAGTCAGTCAGCTCCTAACGTACTCAAAGCAGCTAAATAGAATATAAAAGCATCTTCGTTCGCATCTGAGCCTATTTATTTTCAGCGAATAGCAAGGAAGATTGAAAGTGTTCAGTTGATTGAGAAAACGACTGAGGAAGTTGGTTCAGCTATTCGTTATGTTCGAATCTGTTCCAGCTGTTCTTCTCGGTACGATAATAAGGAAGGCAAGGGGTAATATCCTGTCGACGAAGTCAAATAAGTAGTAACCCTAGATCGGTATGAATACCCCTAGGCAAAGGAGCTGATCTCACCTCTCTCCGCCCATAGTCAACCAATGAGAAAGAATTTCGCAATCCCTTCACGTGCACAGTCACCATCACGATCTACTAAAGGAAAAGTCGCCACAGATAGGGTTGGTTTGAATCCAATTATGGGCTGGCAGCTCCTATTATTTTATCCCATCAACGCAGCAAAATATCATATTAAATTAAATCTTCTTTGCATCGTTCGCAGGATTCCTTTGTGCGATTAGGCGAACTCTTCGAAGGTACTTTGAATACGATAGCGGCTAACCACTCCAAGAGGACGTTAAGTCAACGAAGGAAGATGCATTATATATGATACAGAGGTGAACCTATAATGGATTCATCTCTTATTGGTGAGACATCGGTTTAGAATGCATCCCATCTAGTAAAAAGAAGTAGCAATTCGAATAGAAAGAGCCCCCCTTCAACAGCGAGTGAGTGATGGTCAACCTCGTGGCAACAGTTAGGGCCTTTGCCAAGGGAATGGGACCGTCGAGCTCCTGTCTCGTCACTTATAGAGCATACCACTTCGTTCGACTTGTTTGCATGTGTAAAGCATTAAGACAGAGTCCTCGATCTCCCAATTTCATGGAAAACTTCTTTTTTTGAAAGGGTTCTTTACTATAGCTAGCCTTCCCCATTGCCTGCTGCCTCGGGTAGTCGAAAAAGGCTAAACGAGCCAAGGTTAGCAAGTTGAATGAGTTGGGTGTCAGTGGCACCCTGAAGATAAAGTCACGGCCCATCTCCCTTTATGCTTTCTAATGACAGCCCACCAACAGTCCCCTTTTCTTTACCGCTTTTTTTTTGGTTACATGAGAAACTTAAATAACAACAACACTAATTTGAACCCCCTGGCTCTGAAAGACCTAGCATCAGCTGTCAGGATATCGATCATCTCCCTCAAAGCCTATATTATCACCTATATCATACTCACAGAATTACATTTCAATCGACATTCTCCCGATGGACTCATCGTCGGAACCTTTTGTTGAAGGATTCTTTCAAGAGCGCTTGGTTGGGGATGAAACCGTCTTGGTTGGATTCGTACCTTACTCAGTTGACTGATTAAGATCGCCAAGACTGACCGGAACTAGATTCAAGACTGGATTGAATGAGGTCAAAAGGGCCCTTACTTTCCATGAGAAAAAGGGACTATAGGCATATCCACGTTGACCTGCCGAAGGAAATGTAACTAACCACCTGTCTTATTAAAGTAAGACTACTACATGATCAAGGTTCTCTCATCATTTGAACATTGGTACGTGATAAGATCTTCTCTTACGATAATTATTTTATTATGAATATTATTCCGGATGAATAGAAAAGAAGAAAGACTCAAGATTCGATAAAGGAAAGCTAGTGAAGATGTTATGAATAGAAAGAAGAAGGAACACTCTCAAATAAGGAGAGATGCCAATAAAAGAGAAATAAACAGTCCTGCCGGGCCAAGCCCAGGATCCTTGAAGTTATTGAATCCAGACGTTATTCTTGCCCAGCAAGTGTGGGATAGGGATAAGGCTCGAAAGTTGCGAGTCAAGGGAAAAGCTGTCAGCTAGACTAAAAAGGAACGAGACTAACAACCAGATCGACTAAAGGCGTTGGCTTGTCTTGCCTCTATCTTCCGGGGACTTTGAGGTCTTTCAGAGCCTTGTCTCGCTTAACTCTTCTCGTAGTGCTCGGTAGACCTACTTTAACTTACTTCTCCGCTTTATCTGTTATTACAAGATCTTAAGATCAGCAACTCGGCGGATAGGGATTCATCTAGATTCGTTCCCTTTCGTTCCTTTGCTATGGCATTTTCTCGTCTTAGTCACCATCTCCCCTTATATACAATATTCATTCTCTCAAGTCATACGTATTTAGTTCTGACAACGGTGTTCAGCTCTTTCCTTTTTAAAGTACTTCGTCGCAAGGCTTCGCTGCAACTTCTCCGTGCGTGGGCTAGTCAGCAGGAGCTTCATCCATCCCTCCATTCTATGCATGGACGTTTGTTTACGTGAGGCGAATGGTACGAAGGGGATGAGCTTTCAAATAAGTCTTTGAGTTCTTAGACGAATATGCCGGGGTTGGATCTCTCTACGATGAACCGATAGGCTTTGAAGCGGATTCAGAGAAGTCAGATTGTCACCTGGATTCATCACGAATCATTTTCTTGAATCAAATACTCAGCTTTCAAGGCCATGTTTCGAGCTTCCGCCACCGTATGTAGCGACTGAACCCCAATTCTGTCTCGGATTGAAGGCTTCAAACCATCTAGATACCTGGCCACTTGTTGCGCCTCAGATTCCTGTAAATCGTTACGCTCCTCAAGCCTCAAGAATTCTGCGGTATAGTCGGTAAAGCGAATAGTCTGACGAGCTGAGAAGAATAGGATAGCAGCGAAGTAGCGTTATTGTAAGGGATTCTCGTCACGGAGCTAGCTACTGATGCGTAAGAGAAGATAAAGAAAGTAGCGAGAATGAATTATTGGGACATGATTATCAAGGTGGTCAAAACCTCTGTGGCTCGGGTAGTGACCACAAGACAAGACAGGGGAGCGATGGAATGTGGTAGCCGGCAGATTCCCCATAAACTTCGGCTAACGGCCTCAAAGCCTAGCGGGGAAGGTGGTTTACTTACCTAACTCTTGACGAGAGAGATCAACTTCTAACCTTACTTCTTATATTATATATACTAAATTTCTGTCTTGATGTTGAGCTATGGCAAGCAAGCCTTTAATGGGAATTCAGACACTCTTAACCACACCCTTCTGCAGGAACTGGACAACTACAGCTGCATCCAATTCAACAATAAGTTAATGGATTCCCAGAGACTTTGCAAGGCATAATCCTTCACGAACCGCCCACAACTCCGCTAATAGGCTGCTCGTTGAGCCAACATTAATCACGAAACCTTTGATCCACTGCCCCAGCCAATCCCGTATAAGACCACCACAACATAGGTTAGACCACTCTTTCGTCTAAGAGACCGGGGTTCGATTCCCAGCTGGCTGACCACAGGAGAGCCATTAGGCAAAGAGTCTAGAGAGCCGGCTGACCGGTATTGGTAGTAGATATGGGCCATGGCTCCTTGTGCAAAGGCGAAATAAAAGGGGACCTTTGTCTTTGGAAACTGCAGCTAGCGTCCTTCTCTATACAAGTCTTTCGAGAATGTACTCAGCTTGTTCGCCGATACGACGTGCTACAATGGCAATTACAATGGGAAGAAGGTGAGCCACCTTAGCGGACAAGAACTCCCTCTTTTCCGTTTTCCGCACTGCGGTCCAATGACCTAGATGGGATCGTAAAGCCAAACTCAGAAAACTGCACGATGCGTCCCGAGAAAGGTTGCTTTGGTAGCAGACTTGCTCGTTTGCCATTCCCATGTTTTTTCTTGAAGCCTCTTCGAGGAAGAAGGGGTTTTGGGCCCCATACTACAGTCGTCAAATAGTCTTTGAGCAGGAAGAGGTTTAGGAAGAAAAGGCTCGGAGAATTGCCATAGATATTTGGAACTTGCAGCTTTGAAGAGCTTTTTCTCCTCAAGCCATGGGAAAGCAAAGGAGTTGCAACGACCTGGGATTCATGCAAAAGGAACTAAGTTAGAGTGAAAAGACTATTGAAAATCATCCGCTCACGGAGTTAGCCGGGGCTGAGCTAGGAGATCGCGGTTAGAATCACAAGCACATAACATCAGCCTGCTTATCCAATCATGCATTGCAAAGGCATAATCATACACAGTGGAGAATCTCCATAGCGCAGAACTCAAGTATGCCAGGTTGTCATGTTACTCCGCCTACACATTCGACTAATACTACGCAGGCGAAGGGCACGAAGTGACTCGACTAAAAGGAGAGGGCATGATAGGGTGAGCCGATAGGCGAATTGTCTTTAGAGGTGAAAGGACAGGCGAACAACAGGCTATTGCGGCTCAGAAGGACCTTGTAAATGTAGCTGTGTCGTTCCACATCCATTAGTGGATTACACACTCAACTACACGGTACTTAGACCGTATGACCTATGGGAAGTCTTCCAAAACCTCCCGTCGGTCTCTTCATGGTGGGTAGCGAATGAGCCAAGGGTGACTAGATCCGATCAAACTAGCCATCTTCCACGTAGAAAAGGGGTTCAGCCACTTGCCCTTATGAGGGAATTACCCAGCATAGGATGGCGATAACATAAGTCGCACTACTATTATATAGTGTAGCAGTCCCTTGCTCCACAGAAGCTGTCAACAGTGACTAGTACGGATCATTAAGCCATAATTCAATAATCCATATTCACTCGAAAGATCATCATATGAAAAGGGATTCCTATGAGGATTTATTCAATGCTTCTATTGAATATATACTAAGGGAGCTGACTTATATAATTGCTTAGAAGAGCCCGAATGTAGCTGAACCTATAGGCAGGAAGGATTGACAAGTCGAAAGAACCTCCGAGGTTGATTCTGGTCTGTAGCCAACAGACGGATCAGAGGTTCGCAGGGAACCAGCGTTGAGGAGGCCTTGATTCCTTACACAAGCCTGATGACGATTCTCTAAGAGAATTGAGTAAGGTAGGATGCTTGAGATCGGAACTGCTTACAGCTGCGAGACTCTTTTGCATAGAATTCCATCGAGTAGAGAAATTGAATAGCACTGCACTTCCTTGTCCACTCGTTCACTCAACAATCGTACACATACGAATTTCAAGTCATGTTTTTATTCACTTCTGTTTCGGGCGATCAATTGATCCTAGAATAGAAAGATCAATACCACTCTATATGAATCTAATCCACGATGGCTACTTCTCAAAGGGTGCCTGTGTATTCGTGACAAAGGGCTATGAAAAGGGGAAGTTTCTCGCTAGTGACCCACTTCTTCTCGTTCCTAACCAATTTTATTTTATTCTCTTATGATCGGATTGAATGAATCTTGTACCAATCCTTCTCTTTCCTCGACTGACTGAGAAAAACAAGTTCTATAGGCATCTTCCATTCATATCGATTTGGGTTTTTCTGCACCATATTTTGATCTGCCTCTTCTTCGATCCGGAATTCCCAGCAAATCCTTGACTCCTCGAATACAATGGGATTTCACACCTGGCAAATCTTTCACTCTGCCCCCTCTTATTAAGACCATAGAATGTTCCTGCGAATTATGACCTTCGCCTGGAATATAAGCAAATATATCATGTCGATTGCTCAACCGTACTTTAGCTATCTTACGTAGAGCTGAATTAGGTTTTTTCGGTGTTCTCGTTGAAACACGCAGGCATACTCCTTGCTTCTGGGGACATTGATCCGAAGCTCGAGTACGGTCCGTGCGCCGTTTTTCTTCTCTACCATGACGAATCAATTGATTTTTTGTAGGCATCGCTCTTTCCTTTGTCCTTCCCCCCGATTTTTGCCCTCTCACTAGTGATTACTCCCGATCCGAAGCACCCCTTTTCCATTCATAAAAAGATCCAATCGTCAAAATCAATAAAAAGGCCATCATGGACCAAAATCCAAACAGATCAATCTTGTTGGGAGGTACTGCCCAAGGAAAGAAAAAGGTTACTTCCGGATCAGGAATAATAAATAAAATTGAAACAAGATAAAATCGTATATCGAAACGACTTCTGGCATCACCGAAAGGATCGAAACCACATTCGTAGGCCGACAATTTCTCTGGATAGGTCGAACTATTGGAAGCAAATGGAAAAGGAAGACCGAGTAGGATCAAAGAAACTAGCGAACTAATCACTAAATAGATACAAATAGGTGCAAATTCTGACATCACCACAGAAAACTTGATTCTCTCGCTCCTTGCTCGCGGAGCGGCATACCGAAAAAAAGAAATAATCAATCCCCAGCCCAAGTAGAGCGAAGATGATTCCCTTTCCTTACTTGACGGGTACTAATCTTATCAGCTACCCGAATCGAAGAATCATCATTCCTTATTTATTATACGCTATTCTTAATTCCTGTTGAGCAAATAGACCAGGAAGATAAACATGAATAAGAATGAATAGGCTCAGAGGAAGTGTCGGTTTAATTACCGGGATTAGGGTACTCAACAATGGGCATTTTCATAGGACTCGGAACTGGGTTCATATCAAGCTGTTTAAACACGCTTTTTTCCTTGTGTTTATGGTTTCGGCCTTGGGGAAAAGTTTAGGATCTCTCTCTTCTCTTTCCTTTCCAGTTGACTAATCTAATCTCGGGTATTGATTTGTTGAATAGGACTCTGAAGTGAAAGCTGCATCTAACTCTTAGGCTAGAAACAATAGCTAGCGAAACGAATACCTGGCTAAAAGGGAATGAGGAAAAGCCTTTAACTTAAGTAGCAGTTTCAGAGCCTCTTTCTTTTCTTCACCTCAGAATCCTCTGGCACCTATATCAGACTCACTAAATTACATTGCTGTTCGACTTTCTAATTCATCTAAATACTCCTTGCCTTATGACTTTTAGTATTGTAGGGAGGGTCCGTCCAGGATACTTGAATGTGTTGGACGATGGAAGGCTTTCAGGTTTCATACGTGTTCAAAGGGGGTTCAAGCTAATGAAGCTGGTGGTAAGGAGGATCAATCCAAGAACTCTGTTGGGGCGAATGAAGGAATGGTGAAGCAGCCGGCAAACGATTTTGGGCCGTGGATGATTGCCCAGAACCGCCGCCAGCGCCGGTCAACGAAAACGCCAGGAATTTGAAATGGTAAGGGCCCTGCAAAGGTGCCGGAAATGATGGGATCTTGATTTAATGTGTTATCGGAGATGGAAGTTGATTCGACTCAGGTTCCCAGTGCGGGCACGTCAAGGGAGAAAGACATGGCTGTGGTACAGGTCGATATGGAGCGAACTACCTCGCTACCATCTGATAATAGGGATGGAAAACCACCAAATAGATGATGAATCAAAAATAATCAAGCACAAAGGACCGGCAAAAGGCATGGTAGATCCAGAATGGTTCGAGAAAGAGTATGAGAACCCATCTCGTACAGAACTGGTACTCATTACTGCACACTTCCGGATTGATTGGAAAAAACTTGATATCCGAAAGAAGGACTCATTTGTCAAGCTTGGGGTCAAGCTGGATTCCAAAAGGAAGGCTGTATATCAAGGGGATCAATGGGTGGATACTGAACCAATCGAGGTCAAAGATTTTAGTTACCTAAATAACACTGGAATACAAATCATAAAAGGATTTAAACAAAAAGTTTATGACATACAGAATCAGAATCTTCTACTCAAAGAGAGGTTAGCAAAGGCCAAGGAGGCCGAGAGAAAGAAAGAGAGCACTATTTCACATTCATTATCAGATAATGAAGAACCACCACCAAACGAAAATTCCTAGCTGCCTTCCCTGTGCTCGCTAACTCTTTTTTCCGTGATAATTGAAAAAACTCTTTCAGGTACTATCTACGAAGATCAAAAGCTGCGGCTATCTAACGAAGGAATGCATCCGATCGGGAGACAGACCCTTCAGCGGAATCTATTACCTATCTTATTCATTCAGCTTCTGCGCCTGGTGAAGCGAAAAAGCCTAGTCTATTTTTCTATTTCTCTTTGGAGAAAGTATCCGATTTAGCATTGAGTGGCAAAACCCCTCGGGCGATCTTCTTATATTATAGGGACTTTATGCCCTGTAAATGAAAGAATATTTGACTTCTCGGCAAAGACCTCTTCCATCCTCCTCTGATAGGTTGAGTCTTCCCTTTCTGCTTTCTGGGTTTTACTCTTATCTAAACCGATCAGCCTCTACAAAAAAAGAGTCGATAATAAGGCCTTCACCTCCAGGAATGAAAAAGCGGCTATCCCCCGCCCTTATCCCTATCCCTGCAGCGAAAAGCCGAGTTCTCTATTTATCTTCGGAGACATCATCCGACTTAGCGGCAAACCTCTAGATCAAACTCTTTAAAATGAAAAGAAGGATAATAATGCCTTGAACTCCAATTCTTGAACTCCAATTATAGTACGTGGTATATATATTCTAGAACACTCTCAACTACTCACTATTTGAAGTACTATCTCTGAACCCAAGAGCTATCTACAGATAGAGTTCTATCGGCACCCTGAAAGCCAATACATGGAAGACTCACATCCGATTCCGTGGCAGAAGTTGTCGACTTCACAGAGAGAAGAAGTACCAGTACTCCCCACTTGGAAAGACAACGGATCCTCAACAATTCTCACCAAGTCATATAAAAATCGTAACACACCGTATTGAAAGATCATTATATAGTTGCTTTCGAGAACAGTGTATACCCAAGGGTATGAGTAAAGACTCAAAGTCCAGACTGTAATCGAACTGCACAGAACCTACACCGGCACACTCGCCGGAAAACCCGAAATTGCCATCGAAAGAAGCACGAACGGGCACAGAAGCAATAGGCACAAGAAAAAGAAAGTACTCGCGAGCGT